AACTAGAGCTTTACTTTACGATCGAGTTCTCAGTTTTCTTTTTTATTCATTTGTAACATATAGGTATAGGCGAATAAAAGATAACGATTTTCCAAGCTGTGCTAATAGTGGTAAAGAATAAGGTAAGAAGAGGTTTTAATCAAAAATACGGGGAAAATGCAACTGTATCGATTTCAATGTCCGTCTATAGGCTAAAATTGACTTGCAGCCTAAAATCCCGGCACATTTACATTCATCTTCCTCTCGAAGGGCTTACGACGCTCGAATAAGCATCCCGTCGAATCAGCTGTTACTCAGAATACGCTTTTTTCAGGTTTGAAGGTAGAATGCGCTCTTGGGAATCGAATAGGACAGATAGTTTATCATCTCGGGCAAATGAAAGGATGGGAAATGAAAAAGGAATAGAAGTAGGCAAAGAAGCTCTTAGCAATAAGGAAAGGCTTCCAGTTGCTATTGAATCGGCAATCCTTATTAGAATATGCCAACATAAGAATAAGACAGCAAAGTGGATGCATCGAATAATGCCCTCTTAGAAGGAAGAATTGGATGTGCGCAGAGGATTCTTCTTTCAACAGCATTTCCGACATTCACCATCAAAAGGAGGATCTGACACTAGCACTAGGATCTTTCTATGCTTGGACTGATTGGACGAGCATCCGCTTTTCGACATACCGAGACTTCTTATTCCTCAGCGAGCCTGATTCCGCATGGGCAACAAGGAAAGGCAATGAAATTGAACAAGCTGAGATTCCCTTTTGGAGATGGTTCCGAAATACTACACAATTGTTAGTGGTGTGGCTCCAAGAATTGTGCCACTTGCAGTCTTTCTTTCCCATTACTTCTTCAGCCTTCTTTCAGGTCTATTGGTCAGCATTCGCCTAGCGCGAACTTCACTTCCCAAGAAAAAGCCAATTCAGCGGCAAACTTTCTTTGGTTGTGATTAGCCAGTCATCTCAGTCACCAAGCTAGCCTTTCAACCTGAACTACGTGCAGCCTCCATTGGATCGATTCATAGGAACCTCGTCCTGCAAAGCAAGATATCGGAAGAAATAGGTAAGGTTTCATTTTAGGTAGAACCTAAAAGCGGGAATCAACCAATTCATCTCGTAGGCTTATTGTAGAAATCTTAAATCAATCATCATATGAAGAAGTGAAGTGGTCTTAATGAAAGGCTTCCCTCGGTACAGCTGTTTGTGCATATGACGGGACCACTCGAACCGCGCAAGGTATAGTTCGACTTAATTGAACATTGGGACCCCTTGTTCGGTCAACTCTATTCTATGTAGCGGATATACTATAAACATCTAAAATGTTGCTAGAATGACCTTGGATCCACGCCAACTTGGTTGTGGCATCCTCATATCATATCAGTATCAAGTTTCCCATGAACGGATGATGTCTCTACCTTGATAGCGACCCCGTCAACCCAAGCTTCATTCAAGTTCAGTCCCTTCTTCTCGATCCTGTATTGATCTACGACCATCCTCATCCGCCCACGAGTTTATGGTTCCAGCAGGCAACCTGGCATACCAATCGAATGCAGTCTCGCGGAGAGCGGGATCCCTTCTAGAAATGTTTAGCCAAGTAGCAGCTAAGAAAGCAATCAGTTCGCTTTTCGGCTGGAAGTGAAGTTCTCGTTCCAGTGTACCAGAGTGAATGAGTGGGAGTGGGTCTGTCTTGAGAGAAGAATGGTGATACAAACAAGTTAGCTTTCTTTCACGCAAATCATATGGAAAGATTGATTTCCCTTACACGGGCTTGGCTCCTGTCCCAACGCAACGCCTGTTAGGGGCACTTCACTGATTTCATTCCCTAACTAGGTTCCTAAATCCTAAGGCTAGAGTCACTTCGCTTCCCAAAAACAACCCTTTCCTTTAAGCGCTCTCTCGGCTTCATGTGAATAGCTTTCCCCCTAATCACTTGCTTGCGCCTGCTTCCTTCTGGCTTGACTGAATGGGAAGACTGACGCATAGGCTACACTGGGATGAATTACTAAATTCAATCCTTTCAGATGGCACTTGGGTGGGATCGGGTCGTTCCTAAAGAAAGAATTGCCCTGGAGCCTCATCTATTGAGCTCAGTGGGATAGAATTGATCCAACTTTCAGTTAGCATTTTAATGCCCCCCTATGCTTAACACATTGAGTTCGATATAGGTAACGATGTGCTCTAAGGGGGAACTTTTCTATTTCCATCCCTAATCTCATTCTCGATACTCGTACAATCCAGTTCTTTCAAGCGGCTAAGTAAGGAAGCGCCGTTAGATGGAATGGTGGGTATGCTGGATTTGGAATGGATTTGTCGCAGAAGAAGGAATATGTATCGAGGCTAGCCATGCTTTTCTCAGGGCCGAAGGTTGAACTTCGGGAGCATCTTGATCAGAAGAGGCAGGAGAGACACAGCAGTGAAGATAACGGGAAAGGGAAGCAACCTGTGAAGTATCCACAGTCCACCCGGGAAGATATCGCCCCAGGAGAAGCATCGCGTAGTCCCAAAACTCTTCGAGTAAGCAGCAGTCTACACTCAATTGTAAATAGATTCCTTCCTCTCCTTGTTCTATCAAACAAGCTTGTAAACACCTTAAAGTCGAGCTACTCCGTTCCTGTAAGTATAGCTATTTCTTTTCTTACAGTCAAGCGGACACTGTTGTCAGGATGTACTTATCTTTCTTCACGGTTTATAGGCTCGTAGAGCTTTCTAAGCCGGTGAGTCGAAAGACATTCCAGACAATGGTCCAACCCTTTTATATTCCTAAGGTAACAGAGTACATAGGTGAGAAAGGAGCGCTTTTCAAAGAGCTGTTCTTACGCTATGTACCCCAGATAGAAAGTCTTCCCCTTCTTCAAGGGATTACATTTGATCCGACCTGGAAGGCCCTCCCAAACCATCCACTTATGCTGCATTTCCTTCGGGAAGGCGGTATAAAGAGACCCTAAATTCTCTTGCTTCTCGATATGAGCGCGTGGGGCTTTCTTGTGCAATTTGTCCATGCACAGGGTCAACAGTGGTCTCAGGGTCTTCTTTGGCCTCACTATGTGAGGTATGCCTTTGTTTGATAAAGCTAATAAGTTTATCTCTGAGCAGAGCTTAGAATACTTTGAGAGGTTTGTAGGTCCGCTGAACCCCACATCGGCGGATTTGGGCTTACCACCCATAACCGGCCGACTAGGTATGACTGTTGAGGGAGGTGGGAAGAGAAGAATCTTTGTCATAGGAAATTATTTTAATCAGAGGCTTCTCAAACCAGTCCATGACTGGCTCATGTCTGTCCTAAGCCTCATCCGGATGGACGGGACTTTTAATCAACAAAGAAGGCCTCTTGATTATCTTAAAGGCAAAGAACACTGCTATTCCTTCGATTTAAAGGCAGCCACAGATGGGTGGCCTCTCCTTTTCTTATTTGAAGTAATGCAGTCTTTATTCGATAGGTCATTTGCTTCTAGTGTAGTAAATTCTACACTAGCCTGTAACATATTTGATGTTCCCTTCGTCAAGAAGAGACCATCTACTTTCTCTTTTGTTGCAGGGCAACCTCTCGGAGACTACTCTTCCTGGCCTTTATTTGCCTTATCCCACCATCTATTGGTGTGGATTTGTGCATAAGATGTCTACCCCGGTTCCCGCTTCATTGACTACCCCATCTTAGGGGATGACGTTGTGATAGCTTCTCGATATGAGCAAGCGCTGGAGAGACTTGGAGTAACTATTTCACATATAGTAAGTCCCTGATTTCCAGCACTGGCGCTTTTGAGTTTGCTAAGAGGTTCCGAGTCAAGGGAGGCACAGTTGATTTATCTCCTGTCTCTCTTTCTGCACTTAAGAACTTCTACCACCCGTATGGTCTAATGACCATTGCCGACTGATATTCTGTGCGGCGCTTTTCTACGGTTGCCCGTATCGGTGGTGCTGGCTATCGTCAGCTAGCAAAGATCGACCACCATTGGAGCAGGCCAATTAGAAGGATTTTCGGCCTGTTTCAAAAGGGTCGACTCCCCGTCGATCTATGGTTGGGACGAGGCTACCCACTTAAACCCTATTTGATGGCAAGTTTGATCCATCAAATTCGAGAGCGGATCAAACCGGTGGATTTTATACTTCCTCCTGACGGTTACTTTGTGACCGAGAAGGTCAAGGATTTTCTTGAATACTCCATGTCCCGTTCGTGGGTACGCCAATGGTTGAAATACCATTTATGGTATTATACCGTGGCGCTTTCTTTCCGACCAGGTTACTATCGAACAACTTTTCAATCCGCCAGTTGTGAACACTAAATGGCAAATAAATCAAACTAATTCAGAATTCCATGCATGTCTTTAGGCTCACTGATGACTAGCAGGAAGGACGAATGCGAGTGCGGGAGAATGAGACTGCTAGCTTACACAGGTAAAGAATCGAAGACAGGATTGAAAGAATAAACTGGACATTCAGGCACGGAATCAACCGTTCGAGAAGAAGCTCTTTGAAAGAGTAGGCTCTTTTCTTTGCGTCAATGCCTTGAGTAAGATAGCCACGAGGAGGTAATAGTCTAATAAGAGGCACAGAAGGAACTGCTATCGAATAGGCTGTTAGGGAGGATTATTTGAGTTAATAAGAAGGGCTTCTTTGACAGAGCTTCAAGCAAGCTCACTGAACTCCGATTGCCCTAAGGCAAGTAACTGAACTTCAAGCTGGGGAAGGAAAAAAAAGAAAGGCTACAAAGGAAAGTGAGGAAGCAAATCACATAATAAAGAGTAGGCATCGAATGCTGCTATTGAATACGCTCTTGTTGGTGAGTGAATAAGCGCTCGTATCAGCTGTGAGCCTATTATTCCTTTTTTAATCTGACTCTATCAATTTCATTTCTTTTTCACGTACATCGATTATAAGAAAGGAGAGAGCCACGGTAATGATTAGATGCTCTCCTTAGCCGAAGAAGAGCTCTTGGTAATCAATCTCTAAGGTAAGAAAAGAATGAATCCAATGCTGGTGGAAGGTTCAAGACAGAAGGAAGACTGTTCTCAGGACAAATGCCACAGACGGAGCTCTTACTGTTCTAGACTAGGCTGCACATTCATAGGTTGCAACCCCTTTTGAGTCAAAAGATATCCACTTCGTACTCCAGCTATTTCTTATAGCGGGAAAAGCCTCTATATCAGTCTTCCTTAAATGACGGATTTCAATACCAGCGGCATTTCTTACAGGACTAGGGAAGGCAATTTTAAACCAGTGAGACCGCCATCTCTGCTCACTCTTGTTCAACGGTAATGGACTGAAAGGCTTAGGAGACATCGTCTGATTCAGGAGTGGCAGAACCGTTGACACCAGATGCTTGGGCTTCCACCTGTGCGCCAGAATTTAGCCGGCCTGGAGTCTGTCACGGATCATCGAGCCATCTCTTCGTACCGTGTCCAAGCACAAAGCCAAAGACTTCTGCAACAGTCTCACGCACCTGCTAGTCTAGTCGCCCATAAGCTACAACACTTCACCATATTAGCATAACAACTCATGCCACCAACAAATGCTTCACTCTCGGACATATATCCATGCCCAACGTGTGGGATCCACCTCACTTCTCTCTTCCCTGGTTCTCTTGTGCTACTGAAATCCATAACTAAGAATTTGCTCAAGAAAGACTGAGACCCCGCACGTGAAACAACCTTGACATCTGCAACGTTAGATAGGATCTAACCCAGCCACTCTTCCTCTAAAGTAAGGTGAGGTGGTTTTGTGTGAACAAAGCAGAAACCTACCCAACATATGCATTAAGCACACAAACTATGAGTAAAGCAGTCAACAAAGAGAGAGAAAGAGAGATGTTGACCGAGCATCTTGTGGGTGAGCTACCTGCCTCTCTCACACGCTCAATGGCGTTGAATTCATTAAGAAATTCATGCGCCTTTGATGCCTTTGGGCCTTTACAATGTACCCCATGCAATTCCCATTGGCATCCCTTATATATAAAGAATAGCGAGCCACTACCAAAAAAAACATAGATAATAATAGAATAAAAAAAACAAAAACCAACCCAAAGAAATATTCCACGTCTTCCCTTTTTGCCTCAAAGAATTGAAAGACTGGTAGAGAGAGTTCACAAGTTGTTGTGGAAGAAAGAGAATTCTTATACTCGAGACTTCCCTCCATTATTCTAGTCCTCACCCGCTCTCAAAATTGGCATTTCTTTAGGATATAAGAATTAACAACATATTGAAAAAAAAAAAAGAATAGAGAAATGGGGCGTATTCCATGCTGTGAGAAGGACAACGTGAAAAGAGGACAGTGGACACCTGAGGAAGATAACAAGCTCTCCTCCGACATTGCTCAACATGGCACTCGCAACTGGCGTCTCATCCCCAAGAATGCTGGTAAGTCCCTCTCCTTCTATATATAGATATATTTATATATATATCAATGTCAATAAAACATACTTTTATACTAGACTTGATTTTGCTGATGAAATAGGCCTCCAGAGATGTGGAAAGAGCTGCAGGCTAAGGTGGACTAATTACCTTCCTTCGTCCTGATTTTAAACATGGTAAATTCTCGGATTCAGAAGAGCAAACCATTGTGAAGCTTCATTCCGTTTTTGGTAACAGGTATGTTAAATGTTAACCATACATTTAAGTTATTGTTATTTATAGCGTAGGGAATTCTATTTATCACATTGTTTCCCTTAAATGCTTACTTAAACGGATGTTCAGATGGTCACTGATAGCAGCCCAGCTGCCAGGACGCACTGACAATGATGTCAAAAACCACTGGAACACCAAGCTGAAAAAGAAACTGGATGGCATGGGTATAGACCCTGTCACCCACAAGCCATTCTCCCATCTAATGGCTGAAATTGCTACAACATTGGCACCCCCACAGGCAAGGCAGCTCACCTAGCTGAAGCAGCCAAGGGCGGCTTCAAAGATGAGGTGCTCCACCTTCTTACCAAGAAGCCAATTAACTTCCAGGGCCAACATTCCACTGCAGCACTGGGAAATAACATCACCAATTACATTAACTGTAAGCCAGAAGAAAAGGACGACACTGTTGAGAAGATTTAGCTTGACCTATTTTGATAGATCCTTCTCAGAAGCCCCTATCTTATAGGACTCAAAATGATTTCTCTCAAAATCAAGTAACAGTCGTTTGTTTTAGTTGTTCAGTAGGAAACTGGAATTCAACAACAAGATGGGGGGCTTTAGCCGAAACTTGTCTGTAAACTGGTAGTTCTTGTTCGCAAGCAAGCGGGCGGGTTTTGAGTTGGATGTTCGAGCAAGCGTAGCCTTCAGTGCTCTACGATCTTCGTTCTATTCTACGGCTACTTGAAATCGTTAGGTTAGTCTCGGGTATCTTGTTAACGTTACTGCGCTTTAACGACACCGTAGTGGCGGTTTTAAAGATAGGATAGCGAGGCATGGAAGCTATCTGCTATGCTATTAGAGGATTGATTTTATACTGTAAACACACCACCCTGTTGGCTGTAGTTTTAGCTTGTATATATGAGAAATTAACAAGAAAAAAACGATATTTAAAAAAGAATTCAAATCATAAATTTTTCTACACAAAACAGGGAAAGAGAATGAACTAGAACAAAGCGGATTTTATTCATTCCACAGCACTACAAGCATTTTTTTACATGGGAGTACATCCAATGGGAAGCTTACACACACATAGACCAGCCACACAACTAAACACAACATAGAAATAGAAAACAGCAGAGTCCTCTAGTTGCCCCCATTTCCTCCATGGAGGATTGCTGCTGCGACGACTAGTTCTTGCCGCTCGAGGAGCAGAGCCAGCCCTCTGGAGGTCGTCCAAAGCCCGAATCTGGTCTCGGGTATTTTGCATGTTGCCACCCGCTCCAGATTGATGGGCGGAAGATGTTCCCCTCAGAACAGCAGCATAAAAGCTATCGCATAAGCGCGGAAGAGCACTTTTTATTCATTAATTAATAGCAGAAGTACTATAGGGGGGAAGCTTACGTAGACATATAAAAACCAGCCAAACAACTAAACACAACATTACAACAAAAAGTTAACAAACAAACAACATATTAAAGACTCTTCTAGGTCCCCCTGCGGCTGCGGAGGGCCCCCCTCACAATGAGGTCTCGTTGTTCTTGGAGGAGGGCCCTCCTCCTTTCTTCCAGACCGCGAATGCGGTCCAGGATCCTTTGCATGGCTGCAGCCACAAGCGCAGGATCGATGGGAGGCAGGTGCTCCCAAAAGGCAGCCAGGGTTTGCTGCCGTTGGGCCTTCTCGGCATCGATGTTTTGAATAAGTTGATCTATTTGGGAAAGTCTTTCAGCAGTTGCTGGATCCATCTCCCTTTGCTTTGCCAAATAGAGAAAGAAGCGTCCTATTTATAGGCGCGGGGGTCCATTAAGAAAAAAATAAAATCCTTAGTTTTTTCGCGGGTATCGCCACGCGGCTTAATCCCGATCACTCCCTCAGGAATAGGAGGCAATAATAGAACGCACATCAGAGAAGAGAGTACTCCCTTTATAAATAAACAAGGCCCTCCGCGTCCTTTCTTAATAGATGGAGCAATCCTCACTCGACAGCTCGAAAGCGGATCAGTACAAACCCACGTGATCCGTATTCGCGGCGTGCTTCGTCGTACCCTGACTACTCCTCTTTCACTGGCTTCTACTTGTCTTTTACTGGCTTATTTGTACCCAGCTTCATGATGGAACTCCCCTCGGCCAATCGTCACTCGACAGCAGCTCCGTCCTAGCGTAGGCGATGGAAGTAAAGCCGATGCCTCTATCGCTTGATTGAAAGGATCAGACACTTTCCCCAACTTTTGACAGCAGAACGAAAGAATTATATTCTTAAAATAAGTAAGGTAAACTTGCTTTTGCCGATTGCACTCGGATAGCGGCCTGGGCCGTCCTGGAATGGGAAAAAAATGAATTAGATGGACTGGACTTCGATGGGCTTTGTTTGGAAAGCCAGGTTCAGGTGGCATTTCCGGGCTTTCCAAAGCTGAAAATAGATCTGAATGCTAACATTGGGCTAACCTTCACTCCACTCCAATAGAATGGGGAAACGAGCAGAAGCATATTTTTTCTGCCATCCCTCAGGGCAAATCCGTGTTCATCACAGGCTCTGCTGGGACTGGTAAAACCCTATTGCTTGAGGAAATTAAAAAATGACTTAATATATTATATAGCCAATCTGTGGTTTTGTCATACAATAATATCCTATTTGTTTGGACTCGTTAGGTTTGGCCCATTACCTTGAGTGAGGCCGAACGTGTACACCTTTTGTTATGAAGATGTGATCTTATCCACCGATGGGTCTTGTTCTAAGCCCAATCCTCTCGTCTTAGGGTAGGATATCCATAAACCTTAAATCACGGGAACTTCCCCTTTTTGGTTGACAACCTATGTTGGGCTGACTAAGCCCACTATCCTACCTAATAGGGTCCCATCTTGTGTCGGGTTAAGGGCGCTTAGTGGAACCCAATTTCTTCACTTGTAGTCTAGGGCTTTGCTTGGCATTGGGCTTCGATATAGCTTGCTTTCCTGGTTTTGGATTAAACCTCTGCTCTCCTAATTCAGTCTATAGGCTTTGGTTTAGGTTCAATCTTATATATAAGTTTAGCTTAGGTCCATCAATCAATCTCTCATAAACCCCTAAGCGGAATCTATTAAGCTGAATCCATATGGGGCCTTGCATTAGGCCCAAAATTCCTTGTAACGCTCTAAGAGGGTAGTGAGGCTTAGATTCAAGAGAGTTCAACCTGCATTGGGCTTTAGTTACTTCGTCTGGCCTCTTTTCAATAGTAAGAAGCCAAGTTCAAAGAATCGAAAATAGGATTTTCACACTTGGTGGTCCCGGCTAAGGTTTTTCATAAACCAGTAACTGAAGTGTTAGAGGGATTCTCTTTCGAGAAGAATCCCAAAGCAAGTGGGAAGATGGAGTCAAGTCAGCCGAAGGGAAAGGCCTCGGAAAAGAGTAAGTCTGACTTTATTTGATATATTTTAGTCAACTGCCTTTGTTTGAATTTCCATTGGCTGATAAATTCCTCTTTGTTGCAGCAATCTCTCAGACACAAGAAGGCTGTGCCACTAAAGGTGCCACTCCTGAGGTTGTGGAGATTACTAGTGAAGAAGGTGGGAGTGAAGTAGGGGAGAAGCCATCCACGGAAGCCATAGTTGAGGAACCAATGACAGAGGAGCCAGGAGTGGAGCAAGAGTCACCGGATGATTCCATCCCAAAAGAATCAGGTGGTGAACAGGGAGTATATATTACACTATAAGGAGATGGTGACCAAGATGGCTCCTCTGAAGACGGGAGTTCTGGAAGTGAATCATCCCCAGAAGGAGCCAGTTTTGAATATGTTAAGGACCTTGTCTTGAAAGCTGGAAGTCGCTCCTACAACCCTCTTACTCCCATTCCATTGGCTTCGATCTCTGTGGATCCTACCTCACAATCTTTTGGTGAGGGGACTCAGGCTTCTCGGACTGTGACTCCTACATCCGCTTTAAAATCCAGTGATTTCCCTCAGGTAATACCTTTGTCACTTAATCTAACCACACCTTTCTTAACTTCATTATTTCCTGACTGACATGCTTTTTCTCTCTCAGCCACAATTGGGTGCCACAGCTTCTACCTGGAGTGGCTCTTCGCGGCTTGCAAAGCGTGCTTTACTTGGCTCCTTGAAGAGTCGCTCCAAGAAGAACTGGCAGATGCTGAGAAGCAGCGAGAGAAACTGACTCAAAGCTTTGATTCTCTGATGGCGGAGTCGGTGACGGTACGAAATCTATCGGAGAGGCTATATTTAGAGTAGGGAAATGTTATGCTTTTGTCGGGGATTCCGGGTCTAAGTAGAATAGAGAGGCAGAATCCAACTCAACTCTTATATATAGGGTAGCTACGAGTGAGCCTTCGGCGAGTAGTTTTTCCTTTCTGGTAGTAAGCACAGGAGCAGCAAAAGACTCCTTTGGTCGGTCAGTCGGTACAGTAAGTCAGTAAGTCAATCCGGGTAGGAAGAGTAGCTACGACGTATGCCCTTCGGTTTCGAGGACTAGCTTTCTTTCTTCCTTAAGCTAGGGGCCCATCTGAGAGTGCCTCAACCAAGGGATTATCCCGCTGCTGCTGTGAGTTCTTTTAATTGAATAGTTTGATTTGTTCTCTGAGTGATTTCCCTTAGGGACCTAGCTTCCGCTCTTTCCTTTCTTTTACTGAAAGGTGAGAAAAGGTGCCTACAATCGCAGGTTGATCTATTTAGTCTACGAAGTTTATCGTACGGACCTCAACGGAAGAAGAGACTGACATCCCTAGGAAAAACGAATTATGGAGATCTCTCGCTGGAGCTCCTTTGTTTAAGGGAATAATAGGTATACCTTCAGTTTGCTTCTAGCTTGATAAGGAATTCTTAACCCCGCCTTTAGGTTTGTCTCAAGCTAGGCTAGAATGTCTTCCCTCTTGAGTTCGTTTTTGGATTTGTTGAATAAGCGTGTGCGCTTGTAGCTCGATAAGGGAGGATGCTCCCCCGTCCCTCGATTCCTTCTTTTTTTTATTAAGTACAGGGCTAAGGTCGGCCCCTCCTATTAGCTATTAGTATTAGCTCTGCACTGTCTGCGCCTGGAGTACGAGCTCCTAGGACTCAAGCAAGAGAAGATAAAAAAGAAAAAGAAACCTATGCTTAACACACCCAACCTCCGGCTCCTGAGCCTGCGCCGGAGCCGGAGGTTGGTTGAGATCTAGCTCCGGTTCAGGGGTGCTGTTTAGATCGAGAACCCGGCGTCTCCCCCTTCAAAACTATGGGATGTGTCGGCAATTCGTATGTGATGCCCGACCGACCTGCCTATCTCGAACGTGCTACGAGATTAACAATCCATCTCTAAGGCAATCTTTAAGGCGGAGAAACAGGAGTTTAGCTAGCCTGATAGTTCAAGTTCTCCGTGGCTTAAACAGCTTTTATTTTAGTGGAGATCCTCAAGGGTAGAGCACTGCACAGCTTAAACAGTTCATTTTTTACTAGGTAGGGGCTCATTTGAGAGGCTAGGGTCAAACCATGCCTATAAAAGTCGTAAACCCAGGGCCCTTTAAAGCGCTGGCTCAATATAGTCTAGGTGAAATCCCTATTTGCCTCCAAGTAAAGTTCCTCACTCACATCCTTACGCCGAAAAAAAAAGCACTTTTGGATGTAAAGACCCGCTGCCTGTTCACTTGACTACTCGCTTGGTGACTAACCTACCAAACCTACCCAATCGTACGCAGCTCCTTCGTCCCTTTCGTCTGTTTCAACCCATCTGTGAAGTTAGTGGATAAGGAATTTTATTCCTTGTTCGGGTAGCGATGCTTTCCCTTAGCTCATCTTATTCATTCTTGATTGCTCGTAAGCGAGGGGTTGACGATAGCTTGATCAGCGGCCTAAACAACGGGTTTCCTTCTTTCCACTAGGAGTCAAAAGACTGAGATTCGGCAACTAATGGCTTTCTTCGTCCTTCAATTCATCAAGAGTCGTAGTCGCGCTTTGGGTGGGATTGAATTTGAGTACCGTCTCCTCGCTGAGTCCCGTCTGCGCTGTTCTAAGAAGACGTTTCTGCCTTTGGCTTTCTTCTATTCCGGATACACGCTTTCTGCCTCCTAGTTCACTATGGATTGAGCCCTCCTATGAGACGATATCTGGATCTGGCCCTTCCCGTATCAGCTTGTACTGCTTTCTCTTTCGCAATGGACAGAGATTGGACTATTGAATGAGTTGCCGGAGACGGAGCCGATTTGCGATATAGTCGAAAAGAGCCCCCTCCTTTTCAGTGAATTCCAAGGGCTTCTTTGAAAGCTTCTTCTTTGCCCGAGGGCCTCAAACAAGTGATCAAATTCGTATGAGGAGTCGTGCCCTCAACGGAAGCGCTTGCTACTACCTTGCTTAACTAAGGCTTTCTCATGCTTTGAATGCCGGCCTATTTAGGGGTCCACGGCCGTCTAAATCGACAGAGACCTGTACCTCATTCTCAGCACCCCTTACAGTCTCGGGCTATTTCGCCCTTAGCTCGGCGTTCATCTTTCCGGTCTAGCTCAACGATGAGCTCTTTAGATGTTCAGTCTGTTCGGACGGATATGACGTTGCATGTCATCATCATGGGAACCTCATCATCGCAGGTATCCTCGGGTCCCGACAGATATCCGTCTGCAGGCTTAGAGCTTTGCCACCAATGAATTCATTATCATACTCTAATTAAAATGGCTTAATTGGTTTTGCTTTGGACTCTGCTCTCACTAACGTCGTAGAAAGCCATTCTTCAAGCGACCAAGCAATCTGTGTCAATGTACTCTGTCTGTACCCCGATACCTATTGAGGAGCAAATCCCTGCACTATCGTAGTAAATTCTCCTTTCCTCCTCTTCCTGCTGAACCAATGAGCTCCAATCGGGCGCCTTTACTTTCTCTAAATATAACGACTATTGAACCATCTCACCGGAAAGTAACTCGCTACCTTAACTAAAGGCATGCCTTTACTCCAACAGCTGGACTCTTGCTTTCTAAAGACTTGAGCGGAGATCTTCTAGTTGAAGAAAAGACCACCAGTAGTTTGCCACATTTGCTGATGAAAGAACAGCAAGAACGGGTTTTTGAAAGACAAATGCAAAACAGAAGATGCGGCTTAGCCAGCTTGCTCTAGTCCCGTACGATAAGGATGAGAAAAGGCCAAGGAGAGAGGAGGAAATAGCGAAATAAATATAGGGCATCAGTTTAGCTGTTACTGTTCGAGAATCCCCTGTTTAGAAAGAATCTTCTGTTCTTATTTGAGAAGAAGTGGGAAAATCTGCTTTGGCATGAAGAGAGGATGCATAGGATTTATTGCTAGTAATCAGTGAAATGACTTTGCAGCGTAAACGGTCTTAGCATGGTTAGCACTTCCCTGTTGATGCGTAGGCTATTTGATTTGAACTAATCCGAATCTGAAGAACAGGAGGTATATAAGAAAAGGGTATTTAGGCCATCCCGAGATCAAATGGCACATTTTTAGAATTAGATAAATAGTAGATAAATATCCCCAATAATGGCAAAACGGAAAGCTACTCTTGTCAGGACCTTTCTTACCGAGAAAGAGTGTCTGCTGTTCTGTTTTCAATCGAATCCGCCTCTTTTTGGGTGGAATAATAGGCGAAGGAATCCGCAGCTATTGAATAAGAATCCCTTGATGCGAATACCCTGGGACGGAAGAAAGACTCCGATGCTCTAGAGTCCGATCAATAGTAGAATAGACCAAGATGGCATCGAAGAGAGAATACGTGGCACAGAAGAAGAAAGGTAAGAAGGTTTTTCAAGATAGTGAGTTTGAAAGCCTGTATAGTACCTGGGAAGGCTCTAAGATAGATTTCTTGCTATGAGAGGGCTCTATCTAAGAGATCTCTTTTTTCCCTTTCTAATCTTTTTTCTCTCTGGGTAAATAGGCAAGCGACAGGGTAAAAGACATCTTAGGAAACCATTCATTTCCAGCCTGCCTTTCCTTTCAAGGAATTTATTATGACCCTGGATTCAAGCAGGGTCAAAGGATGGGGCAGGGGAGTTTGAAACACTTTACATCTGTCTCTTTCCAAGCAGTCTTGGTGGGATAAACCTTCTTCGTAGCTGTCCCCGGATAAAGGAAGAGTCCCAATAGTTCCTATCTCTTTTAGTTTAAGAAGTGCTCTCGGCACGTAGCCATCTTAGGCAAGCTATCAATTGAGCAAGCAAGTTTAAAAAAGGAGTCTTTCCCCTGGATTCCCTGGTAGGGCATCCAGGACATACCAGGCCAGGCGGGAAGGAATAAGAAGTATCGAATGGAGTATTGAAAGCTTTTTTTCAAGCCTTTACTTTCTCACTCTAGACCCAGTCTAAGTCCCCATAGACTGAATAGCAGTGCTCTTGTAAGGGGGTAATATCTAGTAGGATAAAACCAGTTTCATCCTGTTCTTCTGCTTTCGAGCTTGTTGCAGTTGGAGGTACTTTACTTCTACCTGCCATGACTTCTCCCAGCTAGCCATTTTGAGTGCTTCCGCCTTTTAGTCGTAAACCCCGTAATGTGGATACAACCGGGGTTACTGATCAAAACTATCCCCTCGCTTCCCTTGAGATCGATTACCCTTCCAAAGGATTTAGCAAGGAGCTAAACGGTTTAAAAGCTCCCCTCTCTAGCGAGCCAGCAATAGAATAAGCTTTGGCTTATTTAATATGCTTATGGCGGAATAAAAAACTAAAACTTTCCCGTTATGATATGGGAAAATCTCATATTTTATTTAGAGTTCCGTTCCAAGGCGGTCCATTCGAGGCTATAAAGAAGGCTAAGTAGATGTCTTTATCTGGGGAAGTGAGTTTGCTTAAGCTATTTGGAGTTCACCTCCATTTCCTCTCCTATTAAGTCGAGTGCTTCTGCCCCTGCTTCTGTTTTGGATGGGTATTGAGAAGGAGTGGAAGTTGCAATCATAAGCTGAGCACATCCTCTTCTCTTGAGAATTGTCAACCATATAATATAGTTGGGCTTGCTTTCGATGATGTCGATCCAACCAATCCAATTAAAGTTGCTCTAACTGAGTTAGCCTTGTTTTGTTTAGCTTTTGTTTCAATAGCTTTCATTACTGAGGGGCCCAATCCTAAGAATAAGAGTATCAAAAGACTCGATCTATCCGACCTTACCATAGTCTCCCTCGAGGCGCGGTCAACCTAGCAGGTGTCATACCTTCAAAAGAGATGGCTCAGACAGATTAGCTATAATGCGCAGTTAGATACTTCGATGGCTCGTTTTCGAACTAGCTGTGTTAAGCATATAGCTAGCCTTCTATTACCTTATTTCTCCAAATTTATGAATCCATAATTGTTGCCATTAAGTCTCTGATTAGCGATAGGGGCCGTCATCCAACATGCTTCTATCTAAGTGATTTCATACCTTATTCCCTCCGCCACCCTCACCCTTCTAAGCTCCTTTGCCCTATGCCTTTAGTTAGTCTGCTTTGAATGATCATTTCACTCTTCGAAGGTGAGCGAAGTACTTCGAGGGATTAGATGGAAGGAACCTCTGCTAAGAATGGAATACAATTATTTGTGTCCTTATTTAGCTTTCAAGTGGGAGAGGACTTCCATAGAGTGAGCCCTTCGATCGCGGTGCTCATCTTACCACCCTAACTACTAGCGCAGTCCAACTTATCCCTGCTAACCCACAACTAAAGCACCATGACTCTTTGATTCCGAAATGCGGCCGAGGGCATCGGAAAGGACACATCACACGCCCTAACTCCACGAAGGGATGGATGGAATAGACAGGCGCAAACCGTTGACCCTAATCTTACCAAGATATACAGGTATTCAATCCAGAATGGGCACAGAAACTGTTCAGGAAGTGAATAAAGCAGAAAGATACACATTAGTATTGGACTTAACCCCAGAGGAGAAAGAACCACCTCCGCTTGTCCTAGAGCTAGCCTCAGAGTAATAAGAAGTTTATGTTAACCATACCACTAGGACAGGAAGGGTCTATCAACCGCCTCATTTGCAAGGCTAAGAAGAGCAAGAATCTATTATGCCTTTCGCTCAGTTATGAGCCAGTAATAGAACTGGAATTTGACTGGATTGAGACTCGCGGTGCTTACACCTCTAAAGTCAGCCTCGCTCAACAATTCCTCGATACCAAAGCAAAAGTTATCTTTCGATCCCAAGGAGTTCATTACCTATTATTGTTGGCTATTCCAATGCCAATGCCAATGATAGAGAGATTAGGGGAATATACTGACCGAGAAGGAAGAGAGAGTCAGACCCTAAATGCTTACGGGACAGAGAGGAGATACGCTAGTGAGATGCGCAGGTGTATGAGCTCTGAGATGTGTAGGTAGAAAGAGAAGAAGCCGTTCCAACTGGTCCTATCATCCTAGGGTAGTAGTCAATCCGATGTAGCTAATCCGACCGGCATTAGTAGACGAGTACAAATGAATATAGTAGCCCTATACAATAGACGGGAGTTCCATTATAAATTATATGTAAAAAGTAACCTACCGGCCTATTAGTTTACAAAGTCAACATCGGATAGTCTTCTTAACAGCTGTACTAATGCCGTTCGCCTTGACTTTAGTCATGTAGAGCATTCTATTTTGGCATAGGAGCCTTCTAGGCCTACTGACTCTTATCTAAAGGGGCATATCGAGATCCCTTAGCCCACAAAGCCCTTGACTTTCCTTCTCTGCTTCGCACCCTTCGTTACCCAGCCCATCGCTAACGCTCAGCCTCGTCTTTTGATTTGACCTATTTCCCTCTTTCTCTATTTAGGATAGAAAGCATAAGGTCGCAAGTGAAGCTTCTGGAGAGAGCAATGAAAGAGTGAGAATTGGACCCATAACATTGACACAGGGAGAATCAATTGCTTGGTTTCCCACAGGCAGAAAAGGACTTGGCCAGGATGTAAACTGTAAAATGAAAAGAAAATTGTAGTATCCAAAAGGGCAGCTAAGCTAGCAATCCGAACAAGAAGATCTTCCCGTGGACTCAACAGGGTTCACGAATCTTATCAACTATTTACATTAAGTAAAGTTGGAATAGATCCCAGACTTCATAGGGAGATAGCCACCACTACAACTACTTTAGAAAGGACCGAATGGCGTGCCTTATACCTTTAAAATGAATGGTGGGGAGACCTGAATCGCTTTTGTAGCTCCGGATTTCCTCTAAGCCGAAAGGGTCGAGGCAGGAAGGAGAACGCTATATATACACCTCTTTGTACCTGGGACTAGACATAATAGCTTGATAAAGGCTCGGGAAAGTACGTTGTGTATTTTATAGCACACGAGATAGGCTTGGCTTAGAGCCTACACCAATCTATCTGTTCTATCTGTAATAGTTCGATCTGTCTTCCTGAGATGAGAATTTGTTTTGAAATAGCTAGATTAGATTAGAACTGGCCGCCTTGCCTTGGCTTATTGTGTGATTTTTGAGCAGGAGCGAGCTGTCTTTGGCACAATCTGTACTGTAGCCGGGAAAGGTTCACAAGCAGTGGTTATGAGCCGTATCTCGCATCTAAAGCCAATCCATTTACAAGTGAAATCTTGCCCAACTCCAACTACAAGGAAAGAAAGGGGTGAGGTGCTCATTATGTATAAATTGGGTCTATCGGAACCATGGGCGGCGAAAACTAGGATGGAATCATAGGTAAGGGATGACATAACTGGGGAGTCGGAATGGCAGATCCGTTTTTTTCCCAACATTATGAAATCTTCAACTTGTAGTCCACCAAGAGGCTAAATCCTCTCCTGACTGACGTCTGAGCCCAGGTTTGTAAACCAGCCATTCAATGGAAGACTTTGTCCTCTTATTTATGTTAAGCATTAGGGTCCTTCACATAATCTCTAACCGTGCCCCTTCCTCAATGAGTCACGAGCGAGCCATGCCACATTGCATGGGAGGAACTGATCCTTCACTTCCCTTTTGAGCTTTCGATTCTAGACCGCTTGATATCATATCTTACCAGCCCCACCACCTCGTCAATATTATCGGGTGGGGATATTCTTTCTACTAGAAAACGTTGATTTATCAACCTTCTTTGCCAAAGTAATGATCTTTGACAGAGAGAATCTTTTTTAATAAAACTTCACCTTTCTCATCCTTCTTCAGAATCATACGCCTATGATGAGACGGAACCGAGGGTAACCGGACCGAGTGAGAGAAACTGGTACCGCATTGTCAGGATGAACGAATTCATCACCACCATAGGCCATCATCAAGGATGAAGCTGCTTGCTTAAAATATAAAGCGCAGAACAACCACCCGGATTTCCGACCAAGGTGAACAATGCGAATAACAACAAGATGGATCCCCACACAGAGTTCATTGTTCAGACCATCATCACTAAAGCACCTTTTGGTATGTATTGCCCCCTAAAGATCAGATCCACCAGACGAGAAACTCAATTCCGCACTGCTGCTGAGTCGTCGGACTTATCCACCAAGGGATTCGTGGAATTTCTATGGATTGCGTTGGGGGAAATCTACCAAAGCTAGGCAGATAGATAGACTCCTTTCCCGCTGGCTGCTAAGGGAGAGTAAGAAAATCAAATGATTGTTTTTTAATCAGCGCCTCCTTTTCTTTTGGGTATGCAGGTACTACGAGTCCTCTCACTACCAACCAGCAGACATCATCTGGCTGGTCTTGCCGGTATCAACAACAAGAAAAAAACAACCAAATGGAAACAGCAATTAACTATGGCTCTTGGCCCAGACAACGTCCTAGGCGTCGGGGAGATCGGAGCAACAAGGAACGCCTAGACGACGTTTTTCTTCCTGGGCTGCAGTAAGCAGATCGAGAGGTCGTTCCGCCCCTTGTCCCCGAATATGGGTAATATGTTCTCATAAATTCTAGCTTCAATCTGACCTAGCTGGCGAGCGATCCCAGTTCGCGGCAGAGAACAAGACAGCAAGCGAGCGTACCTTTGTTCGCTTCTTCTCCACCAAGCACGGAAGTTTAAGGATAACTGTAGGTCGGTGGCTACCTAAGGAAACTCCGATTCGATCCGCCCCCCAGCTGGGAGGCATCTACCTCATCCCGATCACAAGGAGAGGTTCACCATGATGGGGGTACTTTTCTTTTTTCCCTTCCGGAAAGAATGAAATGCATAGGGGACCATCCTTTTGTTGTGTTGCGGCATGCTCCTCAGATTTACGGATTCGCAGGGGGCCTCAGGCCCTACTTAGTTGACTGACAATGACAAAGGCTTGCGAAACTAAGTAGGGCCTTTTGAATTGAATCTTAAGTAGTCTATCAGTGGTGCAAAGCGGCTTTGTGCCCCTTTTCAGTAGGGGAGCGAATTAGACCTTAGAAAGTCAGCGAACAGCGGTTCTTCTATGTAGGTATGGCCTTCCCCCTTGACTCTCCTAACGTCGAGCTAAGTGACTTCGTAACCTTTGCGTAGCGTAGTAGAATGAAGGCTACGCACGGACGCTCTCTTATCTATTAGCCTAAGCGTCTTCGCTAACTCGCTCGCCTACTATACTATACCCTACTATACAATACATTAGTAGGGTAGGCTAACCCATAGGTCCTTAGTAGCGTTGACAAAGAAGAACAGCCGGTTAAAAGACAGTGAATCTTTATAAATATAGATTTATAAAAGATTCTAGAATAATGAATAAGATATTTTATATAGGCCAGCTTGACAAGCTACCCTTCCTCTTGATCTTAGGTGCGAAGAGAAAGATCTCTTTTTTATGACTTCCACTTATCTATCGATCCCGGCCCGGAAAAGTGACCGACCAGGGCCCTCTTTTTGAATGAAAGAAAGGCTTTATGAGCCCTAGCCCTGTAAGCCCACACCTGTGTAGAGTAGATCGTTCAACACCTGCGGCACAAACCCATTTTTGACCTATTGGTCCTAGTATCATAGGCGACCGAACGGCCGCCCCCTAATTACTAGACCAACCTGCTGTAATAATTCCATAAACACCTAACGAAGATATGGCAAACAAATAAAGTAGCCCTATGTTCGAATCTGACAATACCATACCATAATCAAAAGGTACAACGGCCCGAGCGACCAGACTTAACATAAATGTAGCCACTGGAGCCATTCTAAAAAGGGAGAAATTAGCACTACTTGGTGAAATAGGTTCTTTTAGAATCAATTTCAAACCATCTGCTAGAGGTTGTAACAATCCGAACGATCCCACTACATCAGGACCCTTTCGACGTTGCACAAAAGCCATTACTTTACGTTCTGCTAGCACTAAAAAGGCAACTCCTAGTAGAAGTGGTAGAATTATTCCAAGTATTTCAGCTGGAACAGCTATGTACATTTTCGATTTTCTATTCACTCATGATCTGGCCTGGTCGACCCAATCATGATATTGAAGGATGGGACCTTTTCTCGAAAAACCCTGTATCTCGACATACGGGCATTCTTTTCGATCTTGTACCCAGCAAGAAAACGAATGCGCGAACCTCCGTAAATAAAGTTTCGCGCAGCTCAATCCCTTGCTTGTTCGCTTCGCATAGGCTACACAAGCGGTACACTGAACACCAAGCCAATCTCGAAGAAAAAAGTGAACTACACGCAACTACATCAATCCACTTTCGTCTGGCACTTCTCCACCCTCTGCTAGCTGCTTTCTTCTCTTATGAGATTTCTTTTTGAATTAACTTGCAAACAATGGTTATTTCAAAGACCGTATACTGTCACACCAACAAAGACCAAGAGCGTCCTCTCTGTAAATTAGTACTAAGAGCGGCTATGAGTAGGAGCTTGAAGCCTACCCGCAGTTGATGGTCTTGTTGGAATATGCGCTGTTCTCGACTCCGATGCTATTTCATCCGTAAGGTTTGTATTAGCACTCGCTTAGGTGCTAAAGGTAGATATGCAAATCACTTAGTCCTTGAACTAGGGTAGGGATATGGCCTAGTAATCAAATTCAAATAGAGTACCAGTACTCTACTAGTGAAGGAGGAAATCGTCTTTTACATAGAAGGTAATTCTTGGAACTCACTTTTCCGGCATTAAGTTATGAAAAGTTGTGTTTTCTCGGGATTTTTGGCAGCAGCAATGGTCTTTCTGCCCGTCCCTTTTTCAATTTCAACTAAGCTTGGCACAGCCGCCTAAGAAATTAGGTCACGGTCGCGGATCAGGAGAGAGTGACTTGTGTGACGCATCTATATCTGGGGATGATCGGGTAGAACTCAGGGCTTTCAGGTGTCAATCGGGGAACGATCAATTGGGTGTCCGGGGTGCTATAAAGATAGGGGACGATACGCTTTGCCGTGCCAGCTATGAGGCAATATTCTCGTTGAGTCGGGCGCTTGGGAAGACTGTCCTGTCGGGTTGGAAAACCAACATCGGACCGGGATGTTGTTCCCTCCTTGTCTGAAAAGATTCGGGAAGAATCTGGTAAGTTCGCTCTACACTGTCCCTTAGATTGGGAAGGACATAGGCTCGGCACATTTCGTAGCTATCATCGTCGCGTCCGTCAAATTCAGGCGTTGGTACATTATACTGGGTGGCAGCTTTTCGGTACACGGCCTTGCGTTGTCGTCAGCCGTACGCCGTTGAGCAGCAGTCTTTAGAAGCATGTCATCTATGAATGATCCGATGAAACTAGAGATGGAATAAAACCTAGCTTTTCGTCACGCGAATTAGCCGCCAGTCTTTGAGGTCGCCTTCCTTGCTTGACAGTATAGCCTGCGGGTGAAATCCCCGATGTCGTATTGTACATTGGAATTAAAATTGTGAGGCCATTGAATGAGAAATCACGACCTTAAACACTTGCCTGTAGCTATAGTGTCAACTTGACGCGCTGAACGACTATGATCAGAATCCTTTCGGGGGCCCCGTTTCCCATTGGTGCGCTGGAGACGGTTCTTTCTGTATCTTCGGCTTCCTCTTCTTCTGTAGCTTCTTTTTCGTCTTCTCCTCCTTCTGAGTCAAACAGATAAAACATGTGAATGAAGATAGATTGACCTTCCTCTTCTCTTCTGACTCGGCCTCCTCTTCCTCCCGGATAGGTGCTTTTCCTTTGTCTTTTGACGAAACCGGTTGAGGTTCTGAGGGCTCCCCGAGTTCCGCTTTTCCGCTGTTTCGGGGAGCTGTTCCACCGGTTGAGTGAGAGTCGAGGTGGGGAAGATCGGTTATTCCTTCATCCCAGAATGCATTAAGATTGCATCTACAGTTGGTTGAGTTTCTGTGCCTGGATGATCAGTGATATTTCGTCTGGTTGTACCGGAACTCTTCTTTCTTTCCTCGCTTGACCTGCACCCGCTAACCGACAACTGAGTTTAGTCAGCTCAACAGTAATATGAATCCCCTTTCACAGAATCGTTAGGGTGTTAAACACAATCATTCGAAAGTGCCGAAAAGATAGAATTGACTCTGATCCGCTTACCCTTCGAGCAAGAAAAGAAAGAAGAACTCGCTTTCGCTAGGCACCAAGGCTTCTTTGACTTCTAACTTCCCTTGAGCCTGGTTAAGAAAGGAAAGCCGGCCCAATCCCAGCTTCTGAAACAAGAGAAAAGATCACAGCGGCAAGATCTAAGATCCTTGATTTAAGTGAAGGAAGAAAGCCAAAAGCTCTAGTCCCATCTCTTTCTATTATGGAATTGGATAGTTACTCATATTCAATAGCAGGGGATTCGAGAACAGCCGGATATGCCTTTGTATGGTATAGTAAGCTGTTTAGCAACTTGTATCGATTTGCCCTTATATATTCTAGGTGGTTAGATACAATGCACTGGCAGCCTCAGCATGTCAGGATGGGAATGAAGATCGACTTAGTATCAAGCAACTTTCAGGCTAGCAATTGTCTTGTCTACGAGGGGCTAGACGAAGTATTGCGTATAGAAAGAAGGAAGGGCTTTGTGAGGCAGCAATGCGAGATCGCCCTCAGATCTTTCTCGTAGCCTCTGGGGTACTTATTTATGCTTAACTCAAGGAGTTTCTACTATACGCTTCGGGTCTTACCTTATTTCATGCTGATCGAAGCGCTATCCCTTCTTATCCCCTCTTTGTATGAATCTTTCCGTCTTGGTCCGATCGGACTTGATTTTCCTTTTTTTTTTCACTAAAGTAAAATCGCTCTTACTGTGTAAATCTTTCTACTTCCTCTTTCGTCGGCTCGGGTGGTTTTCGGGAGGTGTTCTTATTTCAGTAATTCTTTTTCATTTTGACTCCATAGAGGGACTCTTATTAAAACTAGGTATTCCTATGATTCTTTTTTGTATCGCAAATGAAAGCGGTTCAGAACAGGAAACCGACGCTGGCGTAGGCGCACAGGAATCCAGTGGAGCTCGTTCTCAAGGTGCGTCCAATATCGATATCGAGGCCTCGGGCGGTCAAAAGGCTAGCCCTAGCCCGGGAGATGGCGATGATTCAGATTCAGGCCCTTCGAATCACCCATCTTCAAATACACCTCCCCCAGCTCAACAACAAAAACAAACAGAGGAGCCGACGGGGGAGCAAAACAAATCAGCTCCACCGACAAATGAGCGCCCTTCCTCACCGGAACAGCCCGAGCAAACAAAGCAACGAACGCTCCGCTGCAGGGGAGATTCTTCTTTCTGGAGCCAAAGGGCTAGCGCTTCGAGTTCAGGTGCGACTTCGTGATTAAAGGAAACTGGCGATCTATGCCTCACCCAGGTTGCTCTAAAATCCTATCCCAGCACCGCTTCACTCGATAGCAAGTGAGGAAGCGAAAGCGAACGAAAGAGAAAGCCCTAACTAACCGAGAATGAAAGAAGGGTTTTTCCCTAACTTTAGTAGAGGAATGGAGTTAGCAGTAAACAGTACGGGTGGAATAGACGAAGCCAGTAAGTAACGAGGATGCCGGATCTGTGAAGAAGCTTAGAGGCTCAGAGCCAAGGATGAATAAAGGTTAGACGCGCCTAGTATAATAAAAAGGAAAGTCCCAAGCGCGAATAGAGCCTGTGTTTCGACGAGCTAGTTCAGGTTTACACCAAGGATAGTAACAACCGGTGCAAGGGAAGTCAAGCAGTTCATCACTGAGATTCGCTCTCAAGCAATCAAGAAAGAGGGTTGGTTAGGGCAAAGCATCCGAGGCCTTAGAAAGTGGGTAATATTTAACCTATGAGGGTCTAGCCAGCATCACAATCACAAGGAGCAGATGAAGACCGGCCCTCGCTTAAGTCAAAGGCCGCCGTCTATAGTTTCGCATGAAGTAATTACTTTCGAAAGAAAGGCGCCTTAGTCTGAAGAAAGTAGTTCATCGTTTAGAGCCGAACTAAAGCCCAATTTCACATTCGTTCTACAGCCCCCAGTTAAAGACCGAGAAAGCCTTCACTAAAGCATGACTAAACCCAAACTTGGATGACATTATCTTTTTGGGGTTCTCCTGAAAAAAGGAAGTTCTTTCCTGGACAGACCATCTAATAAGGGCAACTGCGACGACGAAACCCCTTGCTTTAGCTTATCTAAAAGCTTGGGGCGTGTAGCCCTAGGCGAAGAAAAAGAAAGAATAAGGAGTGAGAACCAAGGAACTCCAGAGAGGTTGGTTACGAAGCTGGTCAAAAAGCTAGTACATCATCTCCACCTGGAATTGGAAGGTGCTAAATAACTCTTTTATTAGCGGCAACTATAACTTTATCTGCTTATTCAGTGAGGAGGGCAGCATCTGCCTTTGAATGGAATCTAGCTAGGGCAAAAGGTATACCTCGACCTGGGGGCAGAACAAAGAAAACCGCAAAGAAAGAAGGGAAACTCTATCCATTTCAACTCATAAGAAGTACGGCATAAAGACATATAATATAGGCAGAAGGGGTGATATCTTTGTATATATAGTCACTAATCATATATTCTATTCTATCAATAACTTTAAAGCACTCAATTCTCGAAAGATCTCGATTTTAGATTTCTGAGGGGCTTCCCTTACATCCAAACATCCAATCGCCTGTGTTAAGCATAGCGGGCCTTTTGGATTTGAATAGCCCCTAACTGAAAAGTCTCTTATCTTCCCCCTACGCCAAAAACGGAGCGAAGTCACTTCTAGCTTCTTTCTCTTGCCAGGCCAGGAGTGAATGCAAAGGCAAGGGCCTTCTTCTTACAACAGACGGTTCGATCAAAGAGTGCAGCTGGCTAAGCCGCATCTTCTGCTTTAGCTTTAGCGGGAGTGCTTGAAAGATTCAACATGAGCAAGGCAAAACTAGTCACTACTCCACTTGCAGGCCAATCTGCGCTCAGTACCAATCAGTGTCCTACAAGTGATAAAGATAAAGAAGAAATGAAGAAAGTGCCTTATGCATCAGCGGTTGGAAGTTTAATGTATGATGTGCACAAGGCCAGACATTTATCATGCAGTTGGAGGGGTAAGTCGGTTTCTCTCTAACCCCGGCAAAGAACATTGGGCAGCAGTGACCATTTCGAGTTGGGAAGAAGATGAAGAACCCTCATCCAAGCAAGAGAACCATCACAGGATCCCAATGAAGAAGGAAGGCGCTTGGAGGCATATCTTGCATCTGATCGTGGAAAGAAGAAGCGCCTTGCAAGCATCATAATCAAAGAAGGAGATAAAGAGAGACCACCAAAGAAGAAGAACTAGACATTGCACATTCTATCTTTCTTTCTAGAGAAATCGTTTTTTTTTAAGAGTATACCATTTATGCCAAGACGATTAGGACCCATACTTTTTCCATTTCTGAGATTGAGAGTTCCGAGGCTTGGTAGAGGCTTTGACGCCGAAGCGAAGGTAGAAAGGAATGATATCGGGTGAACAGAATAGATGTCTCGGATTCCGTGGAGCTTAGGGACCAATATGATGACTGGTTTGTTTGGGTACCCTTTTGGTTGGGGCCAATTCCCTCTTCTAAGATCACAACATATTGAAACGACGGCAACGGAAAGGTGTGGAATCCTTTCTTGTCACCTTCGCGAAAACAAGGGCGGAACCCGTAATGTACCAACGAGGTAAAGAAAGCTTCATTAAAAGTATGTACTTCCGGTTTGGTAAGATTTAGTCTTTCGATTCATTACAAAATATCCCAAAGGGCAGGAATTCGCTTCAAAGAAAGAGGATTTTGCTCGTTATGAAGCACGAGAATTGGTCAATATATAGAGGATAGAGATCTGGCTTTGGGGTTTCCACGGTACTTTTTGGCTGGTCCATTAAAGACCAGTGCAGCTCCCGGCCCTAAGGCCAGCAACCAGTGATCCATTCGGTTAACCACATCTTATTTTTCCTCGTACTTCTTACACGTCATTTCTCATGAGTTTTTCGAGTTTGGCCTTTCCTCTGCCCAGAAAGTCGCAGGCCTCACGGTGGCTGCTAATCAACGAGTGGCTAGTTTGTTCGGTAACTTCGGGTACCTACTTCTCCGGTTTCCGCATAGAAGTCCGTCATCCTTGAAGTTTATAACATATACAACCTATTCTTCCTATCAAACAGCGGATTCTATGATCCGCCTTTCGCCGGGTATTGACTCTATGGCTATTAAGGAGCGCGTCTTGCCGGGCAGTTAATCGGAGCTCGCCTGCTTATTGAATAAGGCTCTTTATGACGATGCATATTCCTTTTTGGTCTCTGAAGTTAGCTCAAAGATACTAAGATAAGAGAGAAAGGAAAGTGCCTATAGTTTCTCGCCGGCCTTAGGCTATTAAGGAAGAGATGCGCCGGGTCTTTCTCTTTGAATGGCGGGATGCTAACTCGATTCGCCCTTGCCTCTACGGGATCAACTACTACTTATATAAATATAAAGCACCAAAGGTAAGCAGTTCCCAGTCGAAAGAGAAAAGCTATTCTTCTTTGCAGTTAAACAAGTGAACGGAATGATTTTTCCCCCGAGGGTGACTGAACTACCTGGATCCTCATCTCTTGAACTCGTTCTGGCAGCTAGTTTAATGGCACCGGCATCTCATCTAGTCTAGATCGATTCCCTAAGAGCTTCTTCTCTAGCAGGCGATTTGGCCCATTTTCTCTTTCCTGGTAATAAGGCAAGGCCTTTCCCTATCACGCTTTATTGACTAGCTTCCTTTCTTCGGCATTCATTCGTCTCAAAAGAAAGAGCTAGCGAACCTTACCAATTCCATTCCAATTCTCTCAGACAGAGCAGGATAGCTGCCATCAAGCTGCCCCTTTAGAGCGAGGGCCTTCCGAGACCAATGCTATCAAGAAGAAGAAGAGCCTTGAGCTAAATCATTGACCTTGCGCCTGCTTTGATTAGGACATTGCCGCATCTCATCTCAAAGAGGATCTAACTCTTTCCGGCTTAGCCGAACTTCTCTCACCTGGAGTGACTGAAGGATATTATGATTCAAGCTCTGAACCAAAGCTAATTCTTTTCTCTACGGTTGACATCGATAAGGGAATGCGTCCTTGGCTTCTACTTAATAGTGGGGCCAAATGGTCTAACTTATGGTTGCCATGACCTTGATCCGAATAGGGAAATCCATAGTTGCACCAAGAACCGTAGCACCAATCCTACAATATGGTTGCAGCCAGAGGATGGGCCGAAGCGCCAAGTAGGAGAGGTCAGAGTAGTGGTCGCCGACTGAAAGAGATTCGAGGCTGGGGCAGGATAGTCTACGTGAAAAAGAAGTAAGTAAGAAAGAATCAAGAGAAATGGGTTTAGCACGGGCTTCTTAGACCAAATAATCGATGTTGAAGAAGATTAAACCGCAAAGCACAGGCAATGGGTCCGCACCAGATAAGAAGAAAATGAAATGTCTAGAATCACCAATTCTGTATCCGAAATAGACGACTCAAGGGCCCAGTACGCAGGGTCGAGATAATAAGAACCTTAGACATCGGGCTGGTAATATTTTTCCTCAACAGACCAAAGCGAATAGACCGTTCTCCTCCCTTGGTACAGCTATAGCTACCCCTAAGCCTTAGCCGGCTGTTCGAAAGCCAGACTAACAAGTTGAGGAGGGAGTTCCAAAGCAACTGTGACTCATGCAGTAGACAAAGTAATTTCGACTCAAAGATAAAGGAAATCCCATTGAGTAGTTCCCTATTTTTGATATCATTAAAATGAAAGAAAAAAGGCTTCTTTGGTCAGTTAGGTTAGGTGCGAAAGCCCAGTATGGGGGTTGTGTACAGTGGATGTTGTGGGTAGGGGGGTACCATCTTGGTTCAAGTGAATGCATCTGAGTTAGCAAGCAGGTCGGGTACAAGAGAAAAAGAATGTGATCTTCAGGTTCTGAGTGAGCTAGGCAGTCATTCTCCTACTCCTTTCAATGTCTGCTCCTCTTATGGAAAATAGGAAGTCGGACTTAGAATCTGCTTATTCAATCTCTTGTCCAGAGTCAAATATCACTCCACCAGGGCTGTTGGCTTTCGCGAAGCAAGAAGGAGTCCGTTTATAAATGCGCTACGCTAATCATCACCATTGAGTGCTGGAGCAAGAATTCTATGAAAAGGGGAGTTAGACTTTCTAAAAAGCCACTGAAATCGAGTACATCGAGATCGAGAGATCTTCGGTCTACAGGTCGCGCATCAGTCCCATATGTTCCCATCGATACAAGATTCGGAAATGATTTGTTGCAATCTTTGCTTTGACTGTGGAAGGGGAAGGAGATCTGCACTAGGCTGAAATTGGTCCTCTGTTTTCAGCATCAAGGGATAAGAGAGCACCTCTTGGATATGCAAACAAGAGAATGGGCCATACGGGTGCTTTTCTACCTTGAGATTACCATAAGATCTAAACTATGCCATCGAAAGAGAGCTTTCGTAGGTTACGTCATTCTAAAAATCAAGCGGGAATGTAGACTAAGTGATCCGTAGTTCCTTAACCACATAGTGGAAAGAAGGTTCTTAGTCGGCACGCTAAACCTGACCTTCGTCCAACTAAGATCCCGCGTCGTGATTATTTATATTGATTCCAGAAACCATGGGACAAGAACGATCTCTTCTTCTTTGGTTGATGGACTCAGACGTCCAGCTGTGGATATTTGATCTGATTGATTTCATTTCGTTCAAAAGTTGTCTAGGGCATACGGTCTTCTCGAACAGGGTAGGACGGTGCCTAAGCCTTTTTAATCGAAGAGGATACCCATAAACCACGTATTCCTCACTCACCTAAGTCCTTCCGAATAGAAATGAAATAGAAGAAAACGTTCGCTAACAAGAAAAACGTGGTCCAAACATTCTTACCTCGCCTCTAACATTCTCTTAGGCTTCTGCCTATACCATAAGCTTATCCCTTCGTTCTTGCTTCGCGACTCGGCTCTAAAACAGGAATCGCTTCAGTGGGTCCTGATCTTTTGTCGAGCCCTGCTTTGGTTTCTGGTTTTCTGGCATTACTTAATAAAGGGAGAGGGTTGTTAGAATGATTTCGTTCTCTACTGGGCGAGCTTTAGAGAAGACTCCAAGCTTGACCCCTCCCACACAGGGGTGACTGGCTAGGGATGGGAGGCAGAATAGTCACCACACAAACTCTATACTTTTAAAAAGCGTAATAAAAAGAAAACAAAGGAATCGAAGAAGCTGTTATAGCAACCTTTACCTGTTTGCTTCCTCCACCTATAGCAAGGGTACAAATCATCCTGTATGAAAGACTGAACCTACAAAAGCAAAGGACTGCTACAAAACCTTAAATCAAGATAGGGTCGGTGGTCTTTGAACTCCTGAACCCGAGTGAAAAGATTCAAAAGTACTTTCGTAAGGCAAATCTCTAGCTCCAATGAAAGATGGAACCACTTCCGCAACAACTTTTGAAATTGTTGCTACTCCGTCTTCTGCGCCAACCGTTTATACACACTACGCATAAAAAATGCCGCTGTTTCGGATCTATGGTCCAGAGAACACGATGAAGTCCCTTCTTATTGGACAGCCCCACCTTTCCTTTATAAATCTACCATATGAATGCCCAAAGCGAGGACTTCACTGCGCTACACGACTTTTCTGATCTATGGGTCAATGAGTTCCCAGAGCAATGGGAAGATTCCCTCCGTCCGGTCAAGCAACTCAAACAAGAACAACTCATATGAATCCGCTCTCGTCTCCTGTCTCTCTTCTAACTCAGGAAGGCATCTCTTTTAACTCAAACTCCATTCAAGATCCACTGAAGGGTCTGGTTTGAATTAGCATAAAGTGATGTCCGAAATCCCTGGTGTCGACTCTTTCCTGGAGTAGCTTTGTGCCTAGAAACCTCCTCTATGACTAGAGTCCTGCCTATGGAGTCGAACTGGATGACTGGAGGAAGTTAAGATAGAAAGATCCCTTTCCATATGAGTTAGCGGGGCACCTTCCGAAGATATGCGCACTACGGACGAGACGGCTGTAAGTCGGATGGCGGGCCCTTGCCACCAAGCTCCCAAGAGAGGAGCTCGTAAAGGCTGGGACGGAGATACTGCTGCGATCGCTCTTTGGGATACGGTCTTGCCGAGGAGGGTAGGCCAGACGGATTGAGAAATCTAAATCTCCGCTTAGAAATGCTACAACACAAAGAGAAAGCTCTTATGGCAATTCCACGCCATACCTAACCCTAAAGATCTGTCACAATAAAATATTTTCCAGCGTAAGACATCATGAGCAGCCTGCCACTGAGTGACGACAAGAATCGAATCGGGAAAAAAAAAATACACAACTTGATAACTCCCACCCACGAACTTTACAGATGGATACTGACCTTAACGAGGAAGACATGAACTTCTTATAAATTAAGATAAGCAATTTCTTGCCAATCGACCTTAATGACGGAGATCTTTACGACAACAAAAGCATTTTTTCTCTACTTACCAATCTTAAACGATGAAGGGCACGATAAGCCTCCCACTTACATCCTATATAAATAGGGTTTGCAGGCTAGCCCCCTTTTTGTAGCAAAGTTCGCTTATCGTGCTAAGGCAAATATCGCACCTTTCGGTGACCTACTTCTTCTTCCATAGCTAGACTTCCCCTTTAGTACCAGAATCTGACTTCCTTTCGTAAACTCACCTTGATTTCATGAGTTCAGTTTTCCCGCTTTGGGAGCTAGGTGGGATAGGTTGGCCAGCTTTGTTTAATATCCTTTCCCGCCTTCCTTTATCAGACAACTATTCGAGTTCAACTTTTTCTACCGGGCAGAGCTGTAAAAGTGGCTTCACCCTCTTTTCCCACCCTAAACAGATCTTCAGAGAGGCGTTAACCAGAAGAGGTAGGGCCGGGAGGATTTCTGGGATTTATATCTATCCATCCGTAAAGAGGAAGGAGGCTGCCGAGACCAACTCCTTTTCATCCTGATAGGGCATCTATTCCATTCGATCTAGAGCTTATATTCGAGGAAGAACAACCGTCCATGGGTTGTTATGGGTCACTTGCAGATGCAGAGGTGGAGTCCTTCCTTTGATCCTATGAAAAACACACAAGGCAAGACTACAATTTGGGTTCGGGTTCCAAACCTTCCCATTCATTGTTATAATGAAGAGTTTTTATGGAACTTGGGGAACATAATAGGCAAATCTCTGAAAGTAGATTTAAAGACTCTCGCCTATGAACAGAGTGACAAGTCTATTATTGAGCGTGGCAGATTCGAAAGAAGTCCTTGTTTTCAAACTGTTAGAATGGCGTTTGACAGAAAAGAAAAGGAAGCTCCGCCAGGCAATATTCTACTACTGACTGACCTGTTTAGAGGATAGCAGGGAGCAAGAGTGTCTGTCAGAGAGTATCCTTTACTTAATGATTAGGAAAGGAGGACTGACTTGAGCAGCATGTCTCGTTTCGAGTGCCCTTGAACTCCACTCGCTGCATAGAGACGGCGAGCTACTACTTATACTTAGAAGTACTATTGCTAAACGAACTTTCTGACTGGAAAGGTCCTGAATTACATTTATTTATTCAGAACGGACTGAGGGATTTCAATCTTACTGAAGGCACGAAGGAGATTATAGACCAACTAATGAACTAGTTGAAGAAAGACAGGGATTATACCACACACAGCTTCTTTCTTTTTCTTGTTTAAAGGATATTCCTCACTGCTCACGAAGGGTGGGCTAGTAGCTAATGAAGGAAGTTGACTTGGTTATTTGATGGGAAGGAATCTAAAAGGCTCTCGCCTAAGAAGTCAAGGTATTCGAAAAGGATAGAAGGGAATGGTCTTAGAATAAGCTAGTTGACACACTTATCTATGAGATAAGAATTCTTTGTATATAGGATATAGGTAAGGTATGGTATAGGCTCTTAGAGATATTATCATTCGTGTGGAACTCTATATTACATTATTCGAATGGATCCTAATTATTTCTTCCTTTATTTTATGTGCGGAGTGCCGGAGTAAGGTTTTACGGTGATCGAGTCTAGGTCTTCCGGTATAGTTTCCTACTAAGACCTGGAGCCTAGGTTAACATTCTAAGGGTAGAATACGGGACTCTTTTTTATAGGTCATGAGTCTATCCTGCTATAGAGAAAGAATCGTGTAAGGGAAGGAGTTAGGGTATAGAAATATAAGTCATTTTCTTTGATCATGACTAAAAAGGAATGTTTGAAAGTGACGACTTTCGGAGAGAAGATCAATAGATCAACTACCTTAAACTTAAAATCTCCTTTAGGTGTAATTGCTCATTTTTTGATGGATCGGATTTACGGAGATAGGTTGACTCTCTTTCTTCAAAGAGTTCTACATAGTACTCCTATGATTCCTAAGGAATCCCACAACTACGAATGCTGCTACTCGATAAAGTTAGCCTAGCTAACCCTAACTTATTCAGACTACTCTAGAACCCCACTAACCCTACTCTGTCGCCTTGTTTATTAGTTCTCGTACATATCCTAAGTAAGCAGTGAGAGAAGGACTAGTTCCAAGCCTAGCATATACTAGACAAGTAAGATAGTGAAAAGAGACAGAATAGGATAGTTAGTTGATTTTTAAATGATTGATAAAGAAGCATAGGGCTATAGTAGAAGTTGGATTGACTCCCGCGAATAAGTAGAGGGATGCCACAGCTTCTGGAATAACTTCTTTGCTTGAATTCTATAAGCTTCCTTTTGGCCCTCCTCCTTTCGTTATCTGCGATCTAGGCTGAGCTAGAACGTATAGGAGTTGTTTGCCTAGTCTGTCTAACTAGGAAATCAAGAGGTACATCAAAGGGGCTTTCTATATCCTATACAAGAGCCTAACTGTATTTGATTGGGTAGAAGAGAAGGATGCTAACTAGCTTAATAAGTCACTGAGATATTGGTACATCTATTAGAAAACTTACGTACTCTACCAAAACGACCCCCAGTCCGATGCGGTTAAGAATCTGTGCACTATCTTTCAGAATATACTGCATTTCTATCCTACTTCGCGAGATGCCTCAATTTTTTCGTGCTTTGTCTAGTCTGACTCTATCTAGTGGTTCTCCCGACAATATCTCTCATTGCTTGGCTAAAGTTGTCCATTGACAAATAACTCCCTAGTTAAAAAGAGAAGAATGCTAAGATAGGTGATAGCCTCTTCAGGATTCTTCTAATGATTATGTAAAAGCAGGATGGTTTCTCTCGGATCTAAGACTAAGGCATAGTCCTTTCCTCCATTCACTTATATATTCCACCTATACAGACAATCCAGATTCAGTGACAGACCCTTGAATAAGAGATCTCCTATGGAGACTTCCCCCTTTCAACCTTAGAGCATCCACAGGGCACAGGGAAAAGCTCAGTCTGGTATGATTCTACCTTAGCCAGCTTCACATATAGGTATCACATGTCTTCTTTAGTGTGAGTGAGCTTCTGCTGCAAGGCTTGTTTATTTCAAACAGATTGGGACCTAAGTTTTTAGGTCTTATCCTCTTTCAATGGAGAGGGTAATATGAAAAAGCAAGAAATTTATATTTCTTGCTTTTTCTTGACAGCATTTCCTTATGTGAAAAGGTTGATTCCTTCTAAGTCATACAACCACTCTGCTCTAAGGCTCATTGATCCGCTCCATTCGATAAGGGTTGGAAGACTTATACTAGCTAGCTTGGCAAGGTAGGTATAGTACTTGGTTGGAGTAGTTGATAGCACACGAGTAGATTCGATTGGAACTAAAAGAAAAGCGTATTACTAGAACAAACTATCAAAGTAGGAATCTGCTCCTCCTATTTTCTAATGAGATGGTACTAGGTTAGGTGTATTCAATAATGTCTCTGGTTCTATCCTAGGAAATCGTAATGAAATGTGAATCCCTGTGTCTTGACCCTATGATCTTATTGGTAATTAATCATGAAGCCATAATTTTATTTATCTCTCTGTCATCTAGTGATCCACTAACAACTCTTTATCAATCGAACCGCAGTCAAGGAAATAAGCTAAGTATCCTTTGTTGACTCCTCTTTGCTAAATGTATTGGATGCAGGGGAAGAGGGGGACTCCGGATCTACGCTCTTGTATGAGTCACTCATTATCTGAGAGTAGGAAGCTCAAAGAATTATACATTCCAAAGAAGTTTATTTCACTTAACTTTGCTTCTCTATTATAATAGTTATATTATAGGGGGACTTCTCTTATCACACACATTTGAAAGCATGGAAGCTCTACTAGAGACTGAGTCATCGGTTAGACTACTGGGGGTCCCTATAGAATGGCTCACTCTCATATACTCCAATCAGGAAAAACCTTTCTCCGACACTTGCTTTCCAACTCTCTACTGGTCTAACGCCATTGATACGGATTGTACTGATCGTGGGGGAAGAACTACAAGTGTTACGAGCCGATCACCAGACTCAGCGAGAAGCATTCCAGCTCCATCAGCTTATAATACGTCATTACCGGGGTCAGCAACTCCTTCCTCCCGAGAGTACCTTTACTAGACTAGAGCAGTTCCAGCAGCAACTACATCTCCAACTATAAAAACTAAATTAATGAAAGTTATACTATCGTATAGTCGACTAAAGTGTAGTGTGTTCCCCTTCCTTATCTAAATCTAAGCGATGATTTTCGTGTGCTGGTTCGCTAACTAACTTACGAGAGTTATTGAAAACAAGAGTGCTATGTCCTATAGTCTAAAGCAGATATTTACTAAGGTTCCTTTACCAGTGGATAAAGTATTGTATTTATTTAGTAAGCCAAAGGGGGAGTTTTCTACCCCGACCAAGTTTAAATAGAGGTGTGAAGTTTTCATTCTTTTAATTAACGAGAATTCTTAGAGAGAGCCATTAGTCTTTGAAAGATAATATAGTAATCTCTCCTTCCTCCTCCTCCAGTCGACCCTTCGTTCTTGTTTTTCTCTTGCTATAGTAAGCTAAGTTCTCTCCTTATGACAAGCAGTCAATGAAGAAAGACATGGTTGAGTCAGTCGAAGAAGCAAATGCTCTCGCCTTAGGGAAGCATACACACCTACTGCGAATTAGAGAGACCTGACCTACATTCATTAATCATCTCGTAGGAATTTACCTTCTTTGCTTTCTTTCAGTTCCTTGTTCCTTCCCTTGTTGGTTCACTTCACAATCTACAAGCTCCTTCTTTCGGGGACAGGGACTCCGAGGGGGTGAGTGCTTTTCCGGGTGTGGGACCGGCTTTCTTTCTTGTTCTCACTTGCTTGATTGTTATACCTTGATGAATACCTTGATTAAGGACGATTACAACACTATATGGACTTCTTTTTAGACTTTTATTAATGACTACTCTAGTTTCTAGTTAAGGGATTACTTCTACCTGTAGATGTATTATACCTCCCCCCGGCTAATCTCTTTTCTTTCTAGTTCGATTAGCGGAATGGCAACCACCCTTTCTTCCTTCAAAAGAGAAGATTTCACTTTCTCACTCTTATTCTAACTATTACCTAGAACGGTCAAGGCCTGACTCTTATCTAAACTCAAACACCCTTCTCTTATATAACTTCGATAGCTGATAGCTAAGGCTGGCTGGTAAAAGAACCGGGAAGGGCAGTATAATGCCTCTAGTGACTTCAAGCTCTGCCGTCACTGACTTTTCTTTCTCTCTCTTAGGCAGGCCGTGTGAAAGTCTGTCTTCCTTACGTTATGCAAGGCGAAAGAACACCAACACCAGGCTTTCTTTGAAAAAGGAAAAAATGACTCAAAGGACTGAGTTAGGGCACCCCCAGCATCTATCGTTCTTAGGCGGGGGCAGGATTCGAACCTGCAGTCTTCAGATCATGAGCCTGATGAGTTGACCATTCCTCTACCCCGCTTCTTCCCCGTTTCCAACTCTTTCTCTTACTATTTTGATAGAGGAGACTGCCCACACGATAAAGGAGCGACTCGCCAGGCTCGAACTGGCATAAAGAAAATCGAATTGAGGATACCCCCGCACTAAAGACTAAGAGCAAGAATCTTAAACCTTGATATTGAGACAATATTTCTTTCTATACGCAATTTCCTCGTCACGACAATGAAAGATGCCAGCCCTAAAATCCGGAAAAGCTTAGGGAGGGCCGCTCCCACGTCTGAGCAATCGAGGCCGGTCACTCAGAAAATAGAACGTTAGCCCAAACTACTATAGGGTTCAAACTCGCATCAGATCCCGTAAGAAATATGCGGAGTTGTGAGTTCCGGTGTTCCTTATTTTATGATATTACCAAGCGGGGTCTTATATATATATGTAAGTCCTTTGTTTATAAGGGTCTTTAACGTGATGCCCAATGCCACGGCGTATTTGTCCAAAAGCTCCTTCTTGCATAACCTCTTGCTAGCTGCCCTCCAGGTCACGAATCGCCTCTTTGCTCTTAAGGAACTTTCAAAGGAAACGAAAAACGAAGACTTTCTCGAAACATCCTATCTTTTTATATGATATTTGGCTTGTTAGGACAGCCCGCATGAAATCGGGTCGGATGCTTGTCCCCTCTTCTCAACAGAATCCGATAGACAAGAAAGAATCGAAGTCCTTTTCGCAAAGTCTTCTTCATTGCATTAGGTTCCTTTTTCTCCTACCCCAATCCCTAGCTAGCGGAAATCCAAGCCTCACCTGTCCCATGTTGGGGATCCTATTCTGCTTGTGGATATCTAATGCTAGAAGGCTTAATCCTTAATAGCCATAGAGTGGCTTACCCTTAAAGACATCCATGCAAACCCCTGAAAGTCTGTCTTCTTTTAATGAATGCCCTAGGCCTTCTTCACTTGAGCAACCCTCCCTAACAGCCTATGAATGTGCAGTGGAATCCCGTTCGTATTCTTCCTCAAATATGTAACTTTTCCTTTATCTGATTGCAACCTATTGATCGGATTTACTGTGCGCGGATATCTTAACTAATGATTCCACCTCCTACTCCTTCCCCGGCACACAAAAAGAGTGCTAAAGTCGGAAATCACTCTCTGTCCAAAGTATGGAGCTTTTTTAGCTCTAAAGGTGCGAAGCGATAAAACTTATCCCAATAGGAATGTGAAGGATAGAATAATATTATTTATTATATAATAACATAACTAAGATCTAGGAGAGAAAGAAAGTCTTACAGATTTTTAGATATACTTTTTCGTGTCATATTTGAAAGTCTGAAATGAATGGAAAAAAGCATGGTCAAACTACCAGAAGAGGCGCGGCCCTTCATGGCAGTTGGTAGTCGGCAACCAGTCTTCTTTCTTTAAATAAAAGGCTAAGGGCAGAGACCTTTTTTATTTGATAATAGCAAGTCTAGTCCAGGTTTAGGAGCACATCCCCGGTAGCAAAGGAAGAAGGAAAAAGTGCGGCAGCTTTAGCTGCTTGTAGAACATTGTCTGAAGAGCTCACTGAAATAAGGTTTCCAGCTCCTAGGATCGATCCTTGCATTCAAATAGGGGAGCCCGATATTTTCTTTCTCGGTTGATACCAGCACACAAAGATCTTCCCTATGAACAGGAGGCAAGATTTCCGCAGCTCCGAACTTTGACCACGAAACAGAGAACAAGGCTGAAAAGAAGCTTTCTTCACTTTGACGATCCTAGTGTGAGTGGATGCGTAGTTTGAAAGTATTTCCACCTGAACCAGGGTCGTGCTGAACCTTTTTCTGGCTGACGTTCCGGAGGTCCACATGGACTTAGAATGAGGAAGTAAAGCATCGAATTCCATGTGTTCAGCATGGATTTCAAGATGAGGAATAGCACACAAAAAAAGAGGAAGCGTCCGGCATTAGAGATGGCTTCAGACTCGACCTGAAAGGTGCCAGTTACATCTATTGGACCAGACGGAAATACAAGCTTTCTTGTAGCATGCATGGGTTCGACGTATTCTTTTGCTTGAATTCGACTAGATCCCTTCCCGCCTAGTAGTTCTCACTGGTAGGCTACCGGGGAAACTCGGTGGAGCCGCTGGTGGTTCTTTGTCTCTTTGGCCCTTAGTTGGCGCCCTAGTCGACCTCTTCTCTTTATCCATTCCACTTTCTGTAAACCCCTGACTCTGTGTCTCGCGCTTTTCAGCCGGAATTCCATTCCCGTAATTTTTATATGAAACTACATACATCAATTAATAAAATAGTATAGTAATCGAAGATAAGATAGAGTCTTACTTAATAGTGGCCCTTTCGGGGACTCTTGGGTGAGACTGGAAAGCCAGACTGATTATACCCTTCCCTTCGTGCCCCTCACCCGAGGTCACCAGTTGTCCATTCAATCCGATCGCCAAAGGACAGCCAAGACCATCCTTCCGAGGGTTAGGTTCAAGGGTTGATTCGAAGACGCATCTCCTCTCTTCGGGAAGCTAACAAATAAAGAAAGCTTTTGGCCTCCTTGCCTCTGTATGAGCCTTTTCGCTAATATGCTCGGAAAGTCATGGTTCCTTGCTTGTGGAGTTCCTTCTTGGATTGAGGGAGTACGGAACCAAGCCCTATGTTCTCTCCCATTAAGTTAAGCAATTTCGAAATTCATTCAAGGCTTGCTTTTAGAGCAATGAAGCTGAAAGATGAATTGAGAAGATCCAGAGCGAACTAATGAGTTTGAATGAGGTTTAGAAGCTAAATTGCACGAGCATTAGAGTAGCTAGGATTTGATACGAGTGAGACGAAGACTCGATGGTTCTTACAGACCAATCTCGACAAATAACATAAATTGGACAGTAACGAATACGAATTCATTCAATTCGAAATTCTTTGTCTCTCGACTTATAATTAGAAGGTTTTTATTCCATTGTTGAAAATCGAAGTTGTGTAATATAGTTATCGATTGATAAGTGACTTCGTTTCCAAGCTTTTCCGTAAGTCAATCCAGCTCGTCTTTATTCTCTTATTCCATTCATGAGTTGCTAACTTACTATTTATCAATAGTGTGATTTTTCTCAGGTGACTGATCGAGTTGAATCAGAAATTAACAGATAGGGGAATGGCCCGCTCTAGATGCTCTCGAAGCTGTCGTAAGCCTAAGGTAAGGTTTGAAATCCTTAGGTTTAGCCTAGCCCTTTATCGAAATAGAATGCGAAGAAAATGGATAAAAATCCCGCCGTGAAAGTGGCACGAACCGGGATATCCTCTAGGAAAGAGAAAGGCATTAGCCAATCCCAGGAACGGAGCGTAGAAGGTATGAGTTCGACACCCGCTTAGCCCATAGCTTTATGGCTTAGAAGAGTAGCTGGCATTGGCTCTTTGCTTTAGAGTCGATCAAGGGGATGACGGAAGATGGCAGAGAATGTAGAAGATAGCCAAAGACAAGGGCTTTCGGCAAAGAAGGTGTAGGCGGAATAAGCTGTGATTGGATTGGACCAAATAAATGCCTTTTTTTTTGACACCATTGCATTGGTCCATGCCTCTCTCATTCTAAAAGTAGCTGTCTCCATCCCTTCTATGAGCAGGGCTTTGAACCTCGGATGCAACTAATAAACTTTTATGTTCTTCTGTAAAGGAAAGGGGCTGGGAGTAACTACTATTACTACTAAGGGACCAAAAAGCCTTTCTCGTCTGTCATGGAGAACCTTCCCGGGCTCTAGCTCTACCATAGACTTAGATAGACTTAGAATAAGCGGGACTAGAGGACAAAGCATCGAGAAGAAAAGCCTTCAGAGCCAAGACCTACTCCTAAATCAGCAGAACTACGGATGAAGCAATAACTCTCATCCTACAGACATCAAAGAAATCGCTGTCTAAAGCCAATGATTAGCGAGCAAGCAAGCCAAGCCGCAAGGAAAGGGTCACCGAAGTAGGGGACCGCAGCTAGCGAAGTGAACCGTTAGAAACCGGGGTATAAATAACAACAAGTCAGGCATGAAAGCCAAGTGAAGTGACCAGAGGGTTAGGGTGCGGTGCCAATTCTTAAGAGTGGTGTGAGGCAGTGAGCTAGCTTTCGTCCCTTTGGCAAGGGAGGATGAGAACGGAATAATTTTTCTTACTTCCATAGAAGCCATATTCCACCTTCAAATCCCTCAGCCTCCACTCTAAAGCTACTATCCAACCCAAGTCTATTTATAATGGTGTCCGCTTTCGCGGTTCTAGAAGAATCCAAATCTGTAAACTATGCTCCTTTACTAAAGCCTTAACATGACGCCTGCAATCATCAACAAAGTGCTTTGCACTGACCCGTCCTCGAACCGGGGAGCTGGGCAGAAGGCTTTGCTCTAACCGAAGCGTAGAAAAGCAAACCCATCTTTTACTAAAAGGAAGGTCTTGGTTCTTTCTTATACCCGGAAGTTGGATCTATGTTGAAAACATGAGCAAGGAGCCCTTAGATGTACATAGAGGATCTCTAACTGCTGGCGCAGGATGCTTACTAGTAAACCCAATGGATACTTGAAGCAGCTTATTCTCAAATGGAGGCATTCTTGTGTGAGGAGCCCCTATTGCACGAAGGAAAACAGGTTAAGAAGGAATGCTAGCTATATGCTTAAGAAAGAAGACCGCTTTGCCATGAAGTGCGGTTGAAAGATCGCGGATTATAAGAAGCTGCTTTTTCTTGTTTATGCCAGAGAAAGAGAAGAACCTACGACTGTGGAATGCTTCTTATATGTTCGTAAAATAGGAACTCAAAGTAAAAACTAGACTTTGTCTTGCAAACTGACTTCAGCCATAGTGAACAGGGGAAACTGCTCACTTTGATAGCCCTACCCTAGTGTATGCACTCAAGCAGAGTAGACGGCACGCGTCACCAAGCATACCGCCCGAGGTTAAGGGTTCATCAGCGAATGGAGTTAGGCCCATTTCCTAGCCTAGTTTTAAGCAGAACAGCACCATCCTAGTCCAGAGCAGTACTTCTCTTATGGGCTCGAGGCAAGACAAGCAGCCCGCTTCGCTTCCTCAATTGCTCAAGGAACAAGATGAAATAATGCTTTTGTGGAACGTCTTCTGGCGAGGCTTGGGGATTAAACCAATATCTTTCTATTTGAAGCAGTGCGCGGTATGCCTTCAATTCAACAAGCATACGCTGGCCAGAATAGTACTGAGATTTCCGTCTCTGTTTAGTTTAGCTGACTCGCTCGGGATATCCTCGCATCATTCCGGCATTTAACCGTAAGAGGATCCTTAAAGGTGATTCCAAAAGTGATTTGCTTGTCCAGTGGTACTTGTTGTCGCTTTTCTCCGAAGGCTATTGAATTAGCTAAACCACGTGGGTGGCGGTTGTCCATGGATGTCCCTTGGGCCTATTCTTCATCGGATACGAGAGCAGGAAGAGCTTCTATTCCATCAACACCTGTTATTCCAGCAACAGCTCTTACTGTAACAGAACTAGGACCGTCAACTCCAACTGTCCTTATAGGCGAAAGCCACCTCCTTGACAGATTACGGAGCTACCCAGCTTCTCTTCCAAGTAGTAGAAAAACCGCTTTCCCGAGCTGGCTTTCTCGAGTTAACGAGGTAACAAGCGGAACCTTGGGCAAAGACATACCCGGCATACTCAGATGAATCATATAAGTTCCCCGCCGTCTTGATTGACTTTAGGACTGAAATAAGCCGGTAGCAAAGGAAATGGCAGCAGTGCTTTATATAACATAACTGCTTTTAGGTCTAGAGATTCATCCCCTAGTCTGTGATGAAAAGGGGCTATTGGGGATAAAAATAGCTCGTGCTAACTCTTAAGATGATAGATAGATACCGGCGTCAAGCATTCGTTGAATCTCCTTTTCCCCTTCTTTACATACAACATACAAGATCAGCATAATTTTTTTTCATTCGTTTAGGCCTTTGTTTCACAGGTTTTTCCTGGCCTCTTCGACATATGAATATGCCTCTTTTGGGTAATTCTGTCAAGCAGCAATTCCGGTAGAAAAAGAGAAAGCGAGTAGAATCAGACTTTGACGCTAGCAAGATTCCTTGTGGACTGACAGAGCGAGCTGTAAAGGATTTGCTGCGTTCTTAAAATGAGAGAGAGTCAGGAGAGGGTCTATGTTAATAGAGCTCTTTAGATAGGGAGAGGAAAGACGTAACTAGACCGCAGAAAGAATAGATTCTTTTACCGCTACATCAGCTGGAGAAGAAAACTCTGCAAAGGAGATTCCTATCCTTTCTATAGTTGAAGACTAATCTGGATATTCCCGAAGATGCTTGACTTCGAGTTCTTGGAGTGACAGCTTTGTAAACAAGGGTCCCTTACTCTATAACTTTTCAACTTCATTGATCTGAAAGAAGTGACAGAAGAAAGCTACGGGCATATAAACCCGCCCCGGGGGAACAAGTGCCACCTCAACAGCTATATTCTAAATCGTTAAGCCCTTTCCTTTGTATCGGACCTTTCCCGCTTTCCTTCCTTGGCTAGTTCAAAAAAAAAGGCTTTTTCCACTTTGCTTTGTTCATACAATAAGTCTGAAAGAAGTGACAATTAAGATTCATAAGACTTCCCGCTCGGAAGAACTGGCTTTTCAACTGAAAGGAGGTGGAAGCTCTACTAAGACGGAGATGGAAAGGAGGGCACTTAGCTCGGCGTTAGGTAGTTAGGAGCGAAGGTAGTACGAGGCAAAGAAAGCCTAAACCTTCACTAGATAGAGTTGGAGCTTTCTTTTGAGTTGCATCTAGTTCAGTAGGTGCCCTGATAGTCGTGAAAGTCAAGCTGCTTCCTTCTCTCCTTGCAGTCGAGCCTATAGCCTATTACTAACCTTGTTAATCCTTAGAGAATGAATGCAAGCAAGGTTTACTCTTCAGTCTTCGGCAGGAGGAGAAGTGGATTCCCTTCCAAAGAACAAGGAATCCTTGATGCTTCTCAAATGTCTTTTAGAATGCTCTCCTTGATGTGAGGTAAATGTGAGGGAAAGAAGTGAAGGGCTAAGTCAGTCCACAGTGAAACTCCGAGAGGGGAGTCTTAATTCCACTCCGATCCTAGTTAGCCGAGTAGCTTGAAAGCAATCTACCTTTAGCTAATAGCTAGATTAGTTCTCCCCAATACTGATTAGTTGGTCGAGCACCTTGTCCCCTATTCCTTCGATCGGAACTGGCAACTTAACGTGTTCCCCCCTTCCCTGGGGTATCCCCTCTCCGTCTTCGTTTGTAGAGTAATCTTCCCTCCCATACGTGATTGAGTAAGTACCTAAAAAACCTTTTAGTAGAGTGAGTTCCCTTGGGAAAGCTACCTTATGTTGGGGATCCTTCCTCTGTTGAGCTAGGAACCTACCCACTTTGTAAAGCTTCTCCTGATTCTATTATTAAACCCGCTCAAAACTACAACTAGACTACCAGTAGAGGAACTTAACGGGCAATAATACGTAATAATAGGAAGAAAAGGTGCTATCCCAATAGGTTCCGGATCGGATCGAGCAATAAGTGAAGGAGCTTGACCAATCCCAATGAGGGAAGTTGCTGAAAGAGAAGCGGAAAGGGACATCTTGAACTCTGGGGGAAGGGACCTTAACGACAACAAAAGAAGTGCGTGCATTTCCCGATCAAAGAAGCCCTTGAACTCACCTTCATTCAACAATGAAACTTCACGTATGAACTCTGCTCGGGATTGGACTCTTCTCACGAATTGGATTTGAACCAATATCTCCGGGCGACTTTCCTTTTAGTCGATCGTGAGTGGGTCTGTCGTCCTCCTCATTATAGTCCTCCTAAAATCAATAGCATTTCGTCGGAAAACATCCTGTCTTTTTACCTGAGTAGTCCTATGCATAGTCAGTACTATAGCCCCAATCATGGCAACTAATAAAATTAGACTAGGAACCAAAAACCAGACGAAATAGTAGGTATAAAGTAAATTGCCCAATGTTTCCAAATTAGTCCAACTTCGTACCTTTCCGGCATAAACCGTATATCTCAGAGAGGTCGTATTTCTTTGGGTTGGTAGTAATGGAATGGTTTCATTATCTAAAATGAAGAACATTTCCCACCAAAGGATCAGTCCAATAATACCACTCACTGGTAAATAGCGCAATACTTCTTCGTGAATCTCCGCTATTTGAATATGGAACATCATAACAACGAATAGGAATGAAACGGCTATAGCTCCTATATGAACTACTGGGAAGATCATAGCGGAGAAGTCGAGACCTAACAAAAGAAGTAAACCTGAAGTGTCGCGAAAGACTGGGATGGGAAACAAAACGGAATGTACCGGATTTTTAGCACGTGCAACCATCAAACCAGAGACCAAAGCAGGGCTCGACAAAACAGAAAGTATCATGGTACCCTTAGTCTTCCCTGAAATGGAACTTTCATGCTGGAGCAAGAACTAGCATGAAAGTCGATCTATTACGACCAGCGCGGTTGTTCGTATTTCATTTTATTCTTCCAAGCCCTTCTTAGAAAACACTCACTGAGTTACTTACGGAATATCAAATCTGACACTGTGCACTGACTATAGTCAACTTCTATTCGCATTGACCGTAGAAAGTGCCTTCCTATCCTATTGCACTGACCAAAGTTGACCTTCCAATGCATTCTTTTCGATCTTGTATTAAGTATACTTAACACCAACCCAATCTCGATGTTTGAAAGATGTTATGTTCACATACTCGTTTTCACACATAGGAACAGATAGGCAGGAAAAACGACCCTTTCTAGAAAGAAGGAGCCTTCTGATATACATTATAAACTTGTCCTCAGCTTCACTCAGAACGACTAACTAGGTCGATGCCTACTCCTCCTTCCTATTAATCTAATCGACTCATCCTTCCGTTCATTCATATTCTTACTTACCATACGCATTTTTCAATGAAAGATGCCAAGGTAGGTATATAGGAGGTTTTTGTGGATTAAAAGACTAGCGATCAACCCCCAACGAGACTATATATTCCTTTTTATATATACGATGAAATAAGAGGCGACCCGCCCCAGAAGCTTGCAGAATACCAAAGATGGACAATCAGTAGACTGCAGGATAGACTGGCTGGCGAGGCCAGGTAGATCTCTGTGGGGTCCCCTTCTCCGCTTCAAATGGGAAGGCCAACATCCTTTTGTCGCCCGTTAGCAAGACCGAAACTAGATGCGTCGAGCTGCCTAAGGTCTTGACCACCTCCTCTTATTTAAAGGATAAAAAGTTGTACCATAAAGTGCAAACTAGACTCCGCATCTAGATCAAGTTACCTTTCAAACAGCGTATTCTCGGCATCAATGCACCAACCCCTGGCAAGACCCGCTCGGAAATAACCCAAGAGGAATTATAAGAGTGGCTTAAAAGCTCCTTTAAGCCAAAAAATTACCCTTCATTTACACGAGATTCATATTTCTTTTTTGGGATTCCACTAATAGACAGATAGGATAAGAATCTGACTCCCGCACCGGAACTCTTGCTTCTTGGCCAAGAGAGGCTTCTCGCTGCAATCGATTCCTAACATCTGATCGGCGATTGTGAAAAAAGAATAGGAGTCCTTTAGCCTTCGGTCAATAGGAGTAATTCAGCCCTCTAGTAGGTCAGTCAGTCTTTAAATGTGTTCCATAGAATAGAAGAGAAAGAGTCAGTCTTTACTCCTTAGTCTGCCGCTATCTTTCATCCCTTAATTGCCTTATCTTTTCTTTTTCTGTTGTAAATGTAAACCGGCCGTTTGTTAGGATCTTCTCGCCGTAACCAGTAATAGGCTTATCTGCCGTTTCATTCGCATTATCGTGAGCGGGTCTGGTGAACTACCCTTTCACAGGTTCTAGCTACTATTGGATTTGAACCAAGAAAGTATTCCAACTCTGCCTTTTAGGGTAAGATACCCTGGCTTTCAGTTGCAGTACTGGTCATTGGCGACCTTGGGACGCATCTCAAGTGTACTGGGCACCCCCTCTTTGCTTATAGACTCAGCACAGAAAAAGCAAGGCTCTCCTTTGAGATCAGGATGTTCTACCGCTTTTCCCAGGGAAGGCATATACTACTGATAGTAGTCCGCTTTGTGAAAGTCCCATAAAAGCTCACTTCGCGGCAACGACATCCATCCAACGAGATATGCTTCGGGTAACATTCCCTGATCTGAAATTTCGTTAGTGAGCTGGTTCGGTCTATCCCTTCACTTAACCGAAAGCGGGAACTTTTATTATAAAATGGGTTGGTTTATTAGCGCACTCACGCCAAGTGCTACCGCCTCATCCTGGTGAGGCATCCCAAGCCCCTGTAACATTTGGCTTTTTGCGTCCTTCTGCCCTGGGATAGTTGGGCCGGGCCTGGTAACTGCCGCTTCGATCAAGCGTTAAACTACTACTTATGGCTTCGGTCGAGAAAGGTATGGGCCTATGGGTCGGGTTCGTAGTAGCAGACGGACAATTAAAGTACGTGGGGTCTGCTTGGTGAAGCGAAGTAGACGGGTATCCCCTAGATATCGAACGAACTAGCCACTCGTTATTGTAGCAAGGCGCCGTGGGTCTTGCGAGCTTCTGGGCGTATACGAATCTCCTCGATTCCTCTATATGTAAGGAAATAGCTACATCCAAAAGAAAAGGGGCAATGGTCGCCGGACCGCCCTGGACTCTCCCAACAGTCTTTAGCCTTTTTCAGGCTAAGGCTTGAATGGCGCTCTTAGAATGGCTTGTGCTTCAAGAAAACCTACATGGCTGGAAAAAGGGGCACAGACAGAGAACCACTCTGAGTCTTTATTCCCCGTTATTGAGAGTCCCATGCGCCCTAGTCTTCTTTCTTTGAAGACATTTTTGAATTCGCACCTTTGGGCTATGACGGTTCTTAGCTTCCCGGGACGGGACTAGCCGACTCAAGTAGGAACGAGGGGTATAACTATTACTACTATACGATAAATGCTTTCCGCCCAACCCCCGTACAAGGCGGCTTACCAAGGCTTACCGAATTTCTTCAACGGCCTATGTGCTACGATTAGGACTTGCGGCTTTACCGACACCGCCGCTTCTCCTTTCTCCCCAGCCCCGAAATGAGGCTATTTTCCTTCTCTACGACCACAGACTGAAGTTAGAAGATCCACCGGAGATAGTCCTTTCTTTGACCTACCTTGACTTTAGTGGGTCTACGAATCCGCGGAGGGACAAGTCTGCTAGTGACCAAGCATCGAGTCAAGATAGGAGCAACCCCCCATTCCAACCAACCTATAAAACAAGTTTTCACTAGGTTTTATCTGGAAGGCGGGAAGAGCTCTATTGGAGCATTTGGGCGGGAAGCCCTACAGTAATGGGATCCGTTACTTGACTTGTGAAGCCCTGTGCTCGAAGCAAAATCAGATTACTTGCACAAAGAAAGTGACCAAAGAGATATTCAAAACTTAGAAAAATGAAGCCCAATTTCCGGAACATTGCCTCGGTAGAATCAAACCCAACTAATACGAAAGCCCATCTCCCGAGACAAGAAAATCAAAGCAAAAGTGCCTCGCAGCTGTCGCCCCTCTCTCCTTTATGTTACCCATCCCGGGAGCACCTGACCTCATCTCTGTCGGTGAAATTCGATCACAGACTTTCGCTCCTCTCACATTCGTTCGAGTGGCTTCGCTCCTTATCGAAGGCTTTTCTTAGATATCTCTTTCCGGTTCCGCCGTACCCCCATACTTAACCCAACCTATTCCCTAAGCAAAGGAAGAAGTCAAGTTCCACCCTTCCGTAACCCTTGCTTTGACGCTTTCTTCTTATCCACGCGAGATTGTTACCCAGGTGAGAGCTCCGCGCCCGTCTTGGACTTAGTATATACCTAAGTCTTTCAAAGGAATTGCCCCGGCCTAATACATACACTTTTTTTTGAACCTCTTCCAATTCATTTCCTTGAAAGAGAAAGAAGAGGGGGTATTTTGGCAATAGAAATTCCGGCATGAATAATGGATTCTTTGGCCTTTTGTGATCGAAACAACCTAGGAAAAGTTGTCTGCCTACATAACCTACTTCTCATACCAAGAGAAGCCAGGTATCAGATCCCTGTAGTTCGAGCCCCTTTTGTTAACCCAGTTCCTGTACGTGTACGTGGAATGAATTCCAGTCAGTCAAAGTTCTTCTGGCCTTCCTTCCTTTTCGAAATCCCGGATGTCCGGTCAATTCAGACTAGATTCTCGGAACCTATGCTACCCTCTGAGTCCTTGGTTGGACAGGAATAGGAGGAATCAAAAAAGAGAGTTCCTTTAGTCATTATACTGGGGAAAGCGTACGAAAGCGGCCTGGTCGACTACCAGAAGTCACTTAAGCTTGGCTGAGATCCAATCTTTGTACCAAAGCAAAAAAAAAAAGAAAGGTAGGTAATCCCCTTCTAATTAGCCTCAAGGGTAGCTCTGACGCCCTCTTGCCATTCATCTTTCCTTTGGGATGAGAAAGCTCTCTCTAATATGAGGGTCTGAAAGAGGTTGACTTTCTTTCGAAGAGTTAGCAGGGTAAGGGCTTAGAATCGAAGACAATTCGCAAGAAAGAAGAAGGGGTTACAGAAAAAAAAATGCAAGAGTAGGGGGTTGGGTTTGAAAGAAGTAGTTGTAGATGTTATGAACTTAACTGTACTGCTGCATTCCTTAAATTTTTTACGAAAAGAAGAGAGGCATCTTCGGGTTAAACCCGATTCCCCACCTTCCAAAGAAGAAAAGAAGCCACATGCTATGGTCTTGTCTTTCTACGACACCCGAGCCCATCACACAACTGATAGCACAGAACTGATAGAGAATGCGGTTTTTCCTCATCAGTTATGGTTTGTATTCATCTTTCTTTTCTTAACCTGGTTTCTTGCCTTTAGGTGGAAATGATGGACTATATCCAACTATTGTATAGCATATATAGGTAAACACCTCTCATTCTTCATTGTCTGCCATAGCCTATTACTTATGAGAGTTCTCCTCCCTATAAAAAGATTCAAAGGCGGGTATTCTATCTAGTAGTCCTTTCGCTTCGCTCGAGTGACTACGTACCTATCGACTATCGAACCAGAATCCAAATTTCCTGGAACGATAAAGAGAGGTTAGCTCCCCCGATCTGTCGTTATTGGTCATTTTTTCTTTCAAAACTGCTTGGAACTTCATTAGAAGCCAATCGAATCCTGTTGAGTGGTCTAATCTGGTTTGGCACAAACAGAAAGTCCCTAAGCACACTTTCCGTTTATGGCTTCCTAGACAGTCCAGCCAGATGAAGGATCAAGGAAATCGGGATCAGCTGCCTTTACATTATTGTATGGGGTCTTTAATCTCATGTCATCATAAGTGGGCAGGCTTTGAACAAGCAGATAAGAATCAGTTCAGCTTTCAAGGGCTTTCGTCCATCTCTCGCCCATCTATCTCCGGATGCAAGCATTGATCTTGAATGGTGCAGTTATCATACCTCTTAGGAATCAAAACCAGACCTCGGTCGAGTCACTTTCTTTCACTCGCCTTACAAGGACCTACCGGACTATCGGCTTTCTATAGTCATCTTCCTCTCCCCTTTTCACTCGCTTCCTCCCTTCTTTTACTTTTTTTCGAGTAGCTCTTCTCGGTTGCTCAACCCTGCTCCTTGTCCATTCTGCTTTCGTTATTTCGGATTCCAGGGTGCCCCTAAGCTAAGGGAGGTAACTTCCAATTCACCTGGTATGACTGCTTTCATCCCATAACCCTGGGAGTCTCGCCGGTGTAAGTAAGAATTCCGATAACCCCAAAGTTCGAGTGAACCCTTTCGTGCCAATCTCGATATGTGTCTGTCATCTTCCAGGGGGAATGAAGTACTTCTACGCTCTCCTTCTGCTTTTCTAATGCCCATCTTTTTATTGTAGTAATAAACCCCTGCTTTCCTGGGGACTTCTCGCATGGACTATCCAATTAGGCCTGCTCTCTCAGGCAAATCGCTCTCTGAACGACTCCTGACTCGACTAAACAAGAGTAAGAAGGATAAGGAGAGTTCGCTTAACCTACTAAAGCGGGAGAGGTTTAAGATTGGAAGATGCTCGAGCGAGAGGTATTTGAAGAATTCTCAGCAAAGGCTAAAGAAGCAGAGCAAACGCGAGAAAGATTGTGCCTTTAATACTTAAATTACTAAATTACTTGACTTCCTTCGCTTCCTTTCGAGCTTAACTGCATAGGATTCTTCTATGCATTGCATTTTTTTCCTGAACTATAAGTCCCCTCTGAGCGTATCCAAGAAAGCCTTCTTTCAAAAGCGAGTTTATTCTATTGTGTGCCTTTAACTATTGAAAAAAGAAGAGGTATGACCTCTTGCTCAAGGACTGACTTTTACAGTACAGAGAGGGGAAAAACCAAACTTAGGCATTTACTACTAAATAAAAAGGATCCTAGTCTCTTTATCAGCGAAAAGCTAGATACGGGCTTACGACTGTTTAGGGAATTCAATGTAAATTAGGATTTGGCTACGCAACGACTTGTGACTTATATCAACTAACTCTAGACTCCTCTTAGAGAAACTATGTCATGAATTCCTATAGTAAGGGGCGGTAGCGTAATCCCCGAAAGGAAAGAAAATCTTTAATAAGGTAATCTAGTAAGAAAGGCAAGGCAAAAAGGGCAAGAAGGTCTTTCCCTAACCCTAACGAGGACAAAACTAGCTATCTTCTCTAAGGTGCATTTCTGTCCATATAAGAGTCTATTCTAGCAAACCAAGGGAGACCCAAGCAGCTTATTTGTCCTAACAGGGGATTCTTTCGTGAAAGCAGTTCTGATGCCTCTTCCTTCTTTCAAAGATCGGATTCAATAGCTGTGGATTCTGTGCATCCATTCAAAGATCGTACATTCAAGAATGAAGTATGTGAGTCTTTATTTAGAATAAAGATTAGAGCGAGCTCTATCAGTCCAATAGAAAGACAAGCCATAGAGGCTTCCTATTGAGTCAGATCTCGCTAATATGGGCATTTGGGGACCCCTTTCATACTATATGATATAGATATTATAGCATCTGATTGTAGGCATCTTTATTATAGTCTCCTGCTCGTACATTAACAAGGGAAGTTGTCCTTCAAAGAGCGAACAGTCAAGGAATCAGTCCCAACAGCGTCTACGTTAACAAAGGATACTGTAACAAGAAAAGTGCTTACTCCACCAGCTGCTCCTTCTTTCACAACCGAGTCTGGCTATCTTCCTGAGACTGGTATCCTTACTTAGGGTATTACCCCAGCAGCAGCGGCTACTCTCACTGCGGTTATGAAATCTCGACGCGCTACCACCGCTTTATTTAAGAAAAAACTAAACTAGAGCAGGAAGAGCGGGAACTGAGACTGCACCAGTGTCAAGTCATCGGAAGAATAAAGGCATTCCCGATACAGCTAAGAAGTACAGAAAAACCTCAGTGGCGTGCGCCACTAAATAATTCCAAACGGGCCCAATGAGAAGAGACCCACCCGCCCTCTCTCTCTAAATATAAATTCAAAAAAATGCATTTACAAGACTTAAAAAGTCGGAGAATGGGAGTACTTCGTTGAACCAAAAGAGTTGGGCGCGGAGATGTTAGCTCAATGCCGCCTTTCTTGGGGAAGGAAGATGGATGGTCGGATCCCTCTAGTTGCATTCATTTTTTGAGAGTAGCATGTCATGTATAGTATTCCAGGTTCAATTTATATTGACTCCTCCGGCACTAGAAGCAGAACTACCTGCCCGGGTTAAGTAAAAGAATCTCTAAACCAGATATATGTCACGTACGGCGCTTACAAGACAGCTACTGACAAAGCTACCTCGGCTAGCTACGCTCCCTAAACCCCTCAATGCTACGCTTCCTCCTTTGCGACTTCGATACGTGCCTATAGTAACTTCCACTAAGGCAGGAGCTAAGAGATCTATCTTAGATGAGAGTCAGCTAGTACGAGGATTAGCAATGCAATGAAGAGACTAGATAAGTAAGTCAGCAAGACCATTCCCTCCATCTACGAACTCCACTGGGAAGCTATTACTTCCTCTTACTAGAGGTTGCGGGGAATCGTTAAATCCTTCTTTTATTATGTCATGTCTTTTTCATTCTCCATTCGAAAGTAGAAAGTGAGGAATATCCTTTCTAAAAGAAGAAAGCACTACTGACTTTCGCTTTGACTTCCTCCCGAGCGAGAGCGGTCACAGGACTAGCGGAGGGAAAGCAAAAGAAGAAAGAGGGAGGACGGATCCCAAGGGTAACTTCAAAAGCAAACATGCTTACCATATGGCTGCTCATCAAGACTCTCAGCAAAGACTCCAATCGAGTGACTGGAAGTGGATTTGCCCAAACGAGTGAACGACTTCCTCTGGCTTTGTGCCCATGATCGTCTAGCCCTTCTCCACACTCGGCACATTAGTCAGGGATCCTGTTGGTGCCAAGGAATCAATGAAAGCACCGACCATGTCCTCATAACCTGCCCTAAAGCTACTAAATTCTTTTTGGCCCCCCCTCTGATCTGAACAAGCCTAACCATGGACTTCGTGAGTGGCTCAAGAATGGAATCCAATAAAATCTCACTTCTGCCCATGCTAATCTTCCTTGGGCATTCTATTTCCCCTTGCGTGCTGGACACTCTTGTCCGAAACAAAGAAGCCCTGGACCCAAACAAAAAAAAGGCTTTGTTGGCAATCCTTATTATATAAATAAATGAAAGTCTTCAATTTATACTTTTCATTTATTTATAATAAGCAAAGCAGGACTTATTCTTTCTTATCTAGTTACAGCTGATAGGGAAAGCAGCTCTTGTACTCTATAAAGCAAAACAAGTCTCATAAGACTAGCTAAAAGACTCTATTCCATATGCCAAAGCTTGGAGTGGGAGTTCGGTTCGATCCCTGGAAACATTCTTAACTTCACAAGAGTCCCCCTCGGATCAGAGAACTGGCTTGACACAGCCAAAGAAAAGAGGATAGTTCGATCCCAGATTGAACCGAAGCCTACTTCCGGATCTTTCTCTTTCTTTCGGGAAAGGGAACAGCACCCTACTATGAATAACAGCAGTTCCTAGCCTGGGCATCATATCATCACTTATATATACATACGCTATTTATTAATTAGTCATAACACCACAATCCAACAGACCTTCCCCACTAGACTGGAGTTGCGAGAAGAGAAGCCTACCTAGGACAGAAAAAGCACAAAGTCAAAGACAGAAGAAAGGGGCCGAGGAAGAACCTGAGATCATGGAGTAGGAATAACATTCTCATTCATCAAGAACTTTTCTTCCATACTGTCCTATGGGAAAGAAAGACTGTAGGACTGTAGCCATCTTCGGGTCGGCAACCACAGAAAGAAAGGAAAGGGATGAGATAGGACGAGCTAAGTCAGCAGCAGAGTTGAATTCAACCTTCTATCCTCGGGATAGGGCTATGAAAGAACTCGTTCCTCACTTCAAGCACGGAACTTCAAGTCCATGGTTGAAGGAGCTGCCCTAGGCATTTAAGGTCATCAGATCAGTCAACGGCGGAGAAGGAGTAGCGACGGTAGCCCTCCTATAGCACAGGTTCCGGCTTCGAGGGAGTTGAAAAAGCCTGTCTTTTATTCAAGCAGCTATAGCTCAGCCACTCAATTACTTGTGAAATCGAGCAGTGGAGAAGCTCGAGCTTTTATACTAGATTGAGAGGGATCGCCTGAGATCATGTCGTAGGGATCAGAGATCCTGACTGAGGTTAGTCAATCAGTGGCAGCTCAACCATAATCAGAGGAACGAGCCACTATCGATTAGACAAGAACTGGCCTTTCTTTTTGTTAAAGAAATAAGACAGCCGGCGCAAAAGCAACAATACAGGAATCATAGAAGCTCAAGCCCTCAACTCGACCTGAGAAAACAGCTGCGGTTAGGCAAGGAAGGGCTGTCATAGCATCGATGAGTTCGCGCCTTCTATTCGAGTAGAGATCCCCACCCAGGTCTGTCTGTGGGAGAAGAAGGGCTGAAGCAAGGAGTGGAGTTTTCTCCCCATCTCGCCCAACACCAGAAACTATAGATTCTCCAAGAACTTGGCTGGGCTTTCACTTCTAGCGTGGAAGAAAGGGCAACGAGTTCTACTGCTTACCCAACTTTGTTACATAGCGATAGCGGATAAAGTAAGTATAAGAGTTCCACCGCTTGCCTTAATTTAATATAATAAGCCCGAGGGGACAAGAGAAGAGCAATAAAAGGCCCAGCCTTGATTGTTGTAGCTTCAAGCCACTCAAGCAGAGAGAAAGCCCTTGTTCAAGCTTAGAGCAAAGACCAATGGAAAAGGTGAAGGATCTCCGCAGCTAAACCATCGTCAGGTTCTCATATAATGGGCTAGCGTCCGGTTTAATACAATGAAAAAGGGGAAGAAGCGGATCGGGATTTGGAAGATCAACCACGAGCTCTATTGATTCTCCAATCCACTGGGCAAAGACATACCCGGCATACTCAGACTAAGATGTTCAGCATATCCGAATTCTTATCTATAGTGAAGAATTTCTCGATTCCTGAATCTGAAACTCTCGTCATCGAATCTGTCAGTTAGGGATCGAGTCATTCTTGATCACTAGTTCTCTCTTGATCTCTGATTCTGAGGTCATGTCAAGGTTGTTTTTTCTGAGAGTCTTCGGTTGGCTGTCCGGGGACCGGCTTCGCGAGACCATTTCGATCCACACTGGAGAAGTCCTCTCTAGGGCTAGGCTCTATTGGGCGGAGGTGATCCTTTCTTTACTAGAGGAGCTGGAAAGGAAGAGGCTCCTATTTCGGTGCTTGCTTCCCCTGCACCTAGAGGATCTAACACTGATGGTGACTATAGATCTGGAAGTGACTTAGATGCTGGTTATAAAAGCTACTCAATCTGTTACTTGGGACTAAAAACCTGCTCCTGCCTTTCTTTGCTTCTAATGAGAGAAAGGAGGGGAGGGAAGGATGCGCGCCAGACAGAGGGAAAGCCCGTAGCTTCACGGGGCTGTTCTTTACTCAACATACGCAACTAAGTCTACTAAATAGACTCCTGCCTTTTCCTCTACAAGATTTTAGGTTCCGTTCCGTCAGGTGCTTTAATAGCTCGATCTGGAACCAACCTATGGTACTGTCTATGCCCATCATGCTATTAGGTTAACAACCGGCTATGGAGCTTGTTATGTTCCTGCCCCTGCTCTCTCTGCTGACTCTGCGGCGGGCGTCCCCTCCGAGGGTATGCTACTTAGTCAACAGGCTCTGGTCCCGGATCAACAAGGTCATCTACTGGAACTGCGCCTAGATATGCGTACAAAGGAATGCTGGCACTGGAAAGGAATTGGACTATATGATGGTGGGACATTCCCCTATCCACGCCGGTCCATCCACACTTCTACTGGGTGGGATATTAGGCTATATCGGAACAGGGAAAGATACTGGACGGAGTTGTGCTTTTCCCACCTTGGCCAGGAAGAGATGTGAGACGAGGTTCTTCAACCATTACTTTTCTTCAACTTTGAATTCCGTTCTGTCAGGGTCAAGATCAGGTGGTAGCTTATTTGCTGTTGCTGGTGCTACTGGAGGATCAGGGTCTCGCTTACGAAAATCAGAATATTTCGATCCCAAACATCAAAATATAGATCACTAGCATCCGGCTCTTCCTAACGATCACGAAAGACAGAACCCCGATCACTAGCACTAGGATCCCTACTTGAAGTTCATTCTGGATCTTACTCCCGATAACGAAGATCATAATCTCTATTACGAGCATCCGTAACTGCATAGCATCAGAATCTCACTATCGATCTGTAGTTGGCCAGCAGCATAGGCTAGGCACCATAGAACATGCCACAGTGCATGCCATAGCGATGATGACCACCATAGTAGTGGATAGGCATATTAGTGTTAGCCACCTTTTTCCAATGAATTTCCAAGTCTTCCTACTCGTTGACCAATTCCTGTTGCTTCAGCTCCCGTTCCTTCACGAGCATCTACACCCGCTCTGGTTCTTCCTGTTGTTTGCTTCCTGCTTGTATCATTCAACCTGTGTAAACCACTGTTTAAAGTAAAGAAAGGGGTACCACTTTCATAAGCCACTGTCAACCACTGTAATAAATAAGAGCTAAAGGACTATGAACCTTAAGATTGCACGAACAATGGATCGAGTAAATAGGAATCGGGGAGGAATCAAACCTCCCGGCCGGCTAGCCCGCGTTCCAACCGATCCGCCTCCATCCTCCACTCCGTCCTTCGTTCTCCGTTCTCCCGGAATACTATATGTCTTTTCACCGCTCCGTGGGTAGTCCTATGCATAGTCCACTAGAAGTGATTAAGGGTCTGCCCAGTTAGAGTTTTGTTATTTCATCAACTATTATTATATAAGCCAAAAGGAACTCTTTTTATCTTCCAGTTCCCGGGTGGCCCACTTTCTTACTTGTCGCAACCGTCTCTCAATTGCTAAATCATCAAGGAAGTTCTCAAGGATTAGAGCGATGTCCTTTTTTTTTTCTTTTTTTTGAAAGGCGTTTTCTTTCCCCCGACCGATGACTCGCTTGTTCAGTACAGCTAACTATTATATATAGGAGGATGCCGTACCCTCGGGACTACCAGTAGTTTCGGTTGTTGAATCTCGTGCAAGTTAGGTTGTGCTTGTATTGGCTGCAAGCGGAACGTAGGCGCTTTAGGTAGGTGTGTGTTGACCATGCACTCTCGCGTCATGTAATGTCGTATGATAGAGGTGGTGTGGTGATTGACCTCAATGCTAATGGTTATCCCCAAGGTTCAACGAATGAATGAAGCTATGATCGTACCCGGATAGAAATGACGGTCTTCCTCTGATGTCTCCAAGCCGGCCATAATAGAATAGATAGGCAAAGCAGCCAATAGCAGTCTGTTTTAGCCTATCGATAGATAGTAGGTTGCTTCCAAGCTCAAACCATTTGAAACGGAATTGCTACAGTATTCTTGTTATTGATAGAGTGGTATTCTCCGCCCCTGTCAAATAAAGTAGAGGGAGAGAAGGAAAAAGAGCAAAGGATTTACAAGTCTAATGGGAGAGGAATGGCTGACACGTTGACTGCCTTCGAGAAAAATAGAACCCAAGCGGTCTAAGCCCCGGGACGGACCCCAACCGAAAGAAAGGCGCTAGACGGACTAACGGCAAGCGAGATAAAGAAAGCAGCTGGCCCTATGTGTAAAACCTTGCCGCGGGAGAGTCTTTCTCCAATGAGAATAAAGCAAGTTTTTGGGCAAGACAAGAAAGGAACTCGCCCTTTGACACCACACCAAGGGATAAGAGCTGATTGCTGGCGATGACTTGGTGAAAGGAATCTATGAGAGAAGGTTCTCAAACCGGGTTCCGACCGAATAGAGCGCGGAGCCAACGAGTCTTTAAGTAAGTGGGCGTTAAGCGTAACGAGTCTAAGGGCGGGATCAAGCTTGAAAGGAATGGACGGGCGTAGGCTTAATAGTGAACGCAGACCCCCCTGCTTATAGATATGAGATCAATGACTTAAAAGACAGATGCCGAGAGAAACTGTTAGACTTCTTTATTGCGTTGCGAAGAGAGATCGAAGACGAAGATTTTCTGACGCAGTGCGGGCACTGGATGGAATAGACAGAGAATATAACAACCCACCGGAAGGGCATACCTAAGGAGCACCAATCTCCCCCGGCAAACATCTATCTGCACGAAGCCGACCGGTAGAAAGAAAAATGAAATATGAAAAAAAAAAAGATGCTTTGGGAGTGTGAGATACGCAAACGGGGAGTACGCAGCCGAACAACAGCAGGGGCTTCCAGCAGTGATAGCTGAACTAACCAGATGGGCCGCCCAAAACATGGAGCTGACATTTAAATAAATCGGAAATCAACGTAGGATCCCGGCTATCCGAAAAACGCAAACTGAAGCGGAGGATCACAAAAAAATGCAACACAAAAGGGGCGAACCAAGCGCTTGCGCGAAGGAAGAAGCGAATCAACCAGAATGGAGACAGGGAGGAGGGGGAGGCGAAAGAGAGATTTTAGAGCCTGCAAAAAAAAAAGCAACAACGGCGGACCGTTGCGCGCTAGCTTGTAATTTAGGGGGTAGGGGTGCCCCTTTCTAAAACTTATATTTAATATAAGGAAGAAGAAGGCCCTTTTTTGGAGTTTTCCCCAACCTATACCTAAGGGCTTCCGTTTTTCAGCAGCATCGCACTGCCGCATAAACAAAGGATCCGCTGGGCTGGATGAGCTTCTCTGGAAAGGAATAAGGAATAGTGAAAAGCCATGTCACTTGGAACGGAACTGGTTGCTTATTGACTTTTTTTTAGTAAGACCACTTTGCTTTGGTAAGCAAAATTAAATTCTCTTATTATTAGGCATGGTAGCTTACAAGACAAAAGCTAGCTTCTAGATGTTCTTTGCCTGAACATATGGGGGAAGCCACCTTCTGGCCTCTGTACCAGTAGTGGAGTGGCTTGCGACTTTCAATCAGAAAAGGAAAATGGAGCAAGGCAAGGGAGAAAGATGTTGTCCCCTCTTCTCTGGTAACCCGCCGCCGGTCATATAGAGTGCTCCGCCCGCCACCGCATATGTAGAAAAAGAGGGAGCGGGGAAGGAAGAACAACCGTTTGACTTTGGCACATGAGGTGGCGGGTTTGGCTGGGTAACATAATGGAAATGTATCGGACTGCAAATCCTGGAATGACGGTTCGACCCCGTCCTTGGCCTCGGGGAGTGGCGAGCAGCATTAATCAAATGGCATAAAGAAAGGGGGGGGGTTTCCTTTGTTAGAAATCCACAGACAACATTCTGGAACTTCCAAACCAAAGAAATGCAACATGAGAAGTTTTACGTTACGCTTCAATAGAATGAATTCGGTAAGGGTAGAATACGCCCCATGGTCGATCGAAGGTCCTGTGCCACTTGAACTCAAATCTATCTTACCTTCCATCCATCTTTGTCCAGCCAGCCTGCTCATAAATGTTAGACCAACCAATCTCAGGGCTGACACAACCGAATTGGTTGAGGAAAAGGAAACCCCAGCGACCAAGCACTCCCGCCTCCAAAAGCGGAGACCGAACAACCGCCAGGTTGTCGAAGACACGTCTGAAGAGGAGGCGGGCGCCCTCTAAGTTGACCACCCTACCCACTAATGGACTATGAGGGGGGCAGGCGAACGGGAACCGACCGATAACCCGAACCGCTTGACTGACTGACCCCTTCATACATACTCGATTCATTAGGGTCGGGGATGGATGAAACCAATAATCAAATAAGTGAAAAAAATCGCGCAAGCGAAGCCGGGAAACGGACCGCTGCGCAACGACTAGGACTCGTGTCGGAGGAGTTTTGAGCGTGAGCTACCACTCATGCAGCGGCAAGGACCCGCAACTCTCGAAGGGGCCACCAACCGCCCGAATCACTGTAGTGTAGGAAAGCCTCCCTTTACTCAATGGATAGCGCTTATCCTCTTTCAATCAACAAAATGAGAAATGGAGGAGAAAGAGGTCTTTATTGAAGAGGCTTTGCACCTAGGACTAATAAAGATCCAGAAGAATGGGTCTAGGCTTTCGAAAAGATGAAGATGCAAAGGGTAAAGAGAAAATGTCTTTTGAACAACCAACCTGACATAAGGATTATAGCTCGCCCAGTTAGAGCAGACGGAGATTCTCGGACGGGGAAAAGCGGCACTCGGCATCTATTCTATTAAACAACACCAAGAACAAAGCCA